CTTTTTTATCATTATGCGTCGCAAGGTCCGCCCCTGGGCTAGGAACACAAATGGATTGAATTGATAGCCGGAGGAGCCCTCTGGAGCCAAACCCCCGTGCACGGTTCCGTAGATTTACGGGTAAAGTAAGTTCTATGTCGACCTTCTCATCGCGACCTCCAATCAATAAAGAAAAAACTCCGCGCTTTGCTTGAGGTCGCTGGAGTAGTATGATCAAGCTTCGCAATCTTCAGTAACCACCAGCATTCCAGGCATTGGACGTGCTAATCCGCCATCACATTGCATTTTTTCTTTGCGAGGGGCCCGCCGGGCGGGGGTTACGGATATAGGCATCGCATTGCTGGAGAATAAGGCAGCGTTATAGGCCGTGGCGGGGCGGCCACTAAGGATCATCGTAGGCAATAGCGTTATAGCGCGTTGTATACCATTATGCGGGACTAGCGTCATGAATTGAAAAAAAAGCAAGGATGCTGTTTCGATTGCCTGCCAGATAAGCGTGGACGATTGGTATGGCTGCCCCCATACGAATACAGTACTTGGGGACTGGTGGGACAGGCTACGACGATGTTGAGAACGGCGAACGCAGTAGTTTTGAAGTTCGTTGAAATCGGATATGTCCAGGGTATCATATACTCTGTCGTGTGGGAGAGAGGGTTTTTTTATCAACCCCCGATGCAACAGGCGAAGCCGCCGGCCGAGTTGCTTTACTACGTGGTTGGAAAAAGTCGGGACGGAATGTGCCTAATTAGCACTTTATTCTGCACCATGCATGGTCAGGCCCAATTATTGTACTGTGCAGATGTGTGCGGACGATGGGATTACTTACCGCGACGAACGGGTGGGTACTTACGCGCGGCGAACCTCGAGCAGATAGGTGGTGGTGGTGGTGGTGGTGGTGGTGGTGGTGGTGGTGGGGAATCAAAGAGAAACAACGGATACCCAATAAGTAGTTAGTGAGTGCATCTCATTCAGCATAAATGAGGGTATCCTATTCGTCCACAAAGTACTAGGTTATGAATATAATTCCACCTATACATACACTGGTGCGGAAAAATAACGTATTCAGCAAAAATAGCACGGTTCGCGGATATATAACTCGAGATATCCGCCGCCCCTAAGTACGGAGCAGCGAGGCCGCAATATATCAATCCCCAGCTTTCGTCGAAAGAATAATTAACAATTTATTTCCAATATTCACGTCACGCCGAAGTAATGCGAGGGCAGGTGCAAAGGCCGATCCAATTTATCGTAACCGATTGGTTAACATGTTGGTCCGTCATGTCCCTAGGAACGGAAAAAAATCACTGGCCTACGGAATTATCCATAGTGCCATAAGGAACGTGGAGCAGGAGATGAATAACAATCCATTATCTATTCCGCGTCAAGCAATCCGTAGAGTTACTCCCGATGTGACGGTGAAAGCGCGACGTCCGAGCGGATCTACCTACCAGGTCCCCACCGAGATGGGATCCGCACGAGGAAAAGCACTTGCTATCCGCCGGTCATTGTGGGCATCTCGGAAACGTCCAGGACGGGATATGGCTCCTAAACCAAGTATCGAATTGATGGATGCCGCAAGGGATGGTGGCAATGCTACACGCAGGAAAGAGGAAACCCGTAGAATTGCAGAGGCCAATAGAGCTTTCGCAAATCCCCGCTTGTATCAGTGAATCAGCAATAACTAACTACTTATATATGCGTTACGCATGTCACTTCATGAAATGGTGATCGGGGAAAGAACGTCTTAAAACGTACGATGGGTTGCGTATAATAGCGATGCGAGGAGTCAGTCATTTTTAGCGGCTAAACCCCAGCCAGGTCTGGCTCACGCAGTAACGGCGGACGGTTAATGAATATTGAATGAATATCGTCAGGTACTTAGCCATATAAACCTCCAAATACACCTACCTTTTATTACTTATCTATCTATCTATCTATCCATCTATATCTATATATCTATATATCTATTTATCTATAGATATATATGTAGATATCTATGGATAAATAGATATAGGTGTGGATACGGATAGATATGTGTAGGAGGCAGCAATTATTTATCTCTATCCCCCTCCCATCACAACTATCGGTCGTTGGATAGATAACTAGTCATCGAGGATGGGGGATACGACGGATATTGCCGCAGTTGCTCAGCTCACAAACGAAATGAATTATCGATCTGATTTCCTCGGCGGCACATCGTACACGGGAAGACATGTCCAATATAAATCATATCTTAAAGATATTACGGAATTAGGATTTGGTTCACGCTTACCGTACGGAAGTACTATTTCACCAGAATGTATCCCAATTCCTAGTTCGATCATTATATTAATGATAGACTCAACCCACGAGGGAGACACATATTGGTCATACCCTATATCCTTGACGTGTCCGGTCATAGGCATCATGGTACCGTTATCTCAATGGAGGGAAGAACCTATTATAAGCCCTGCGTGCGGTGCTCAGACAAACACCTGTGATGACATATTTCAATCCTCGATTTTATTACGTTCAATATTACGTGCCCCTTTATCCGCAGAACATTTTCAATGTACGGAAATGGCCGTTACGGAATCCCCGTTTTTCGCCCTAGCAGCTACTTTAGGGGGGATGTTCCCGCGCTGTGCTAGTGATTTAGTCACTATCTCTGTAGCTCCGGAACGTTCGAGTCTATGTCTCCATCCATCATCTGGATGCACAAGTAGGGATGTCAGACCTAGTGAAGCAACCGTGAAATACTCACTTTTGGGTGGAACAAGTTCTTCCATATTGGTTCATGGTTTTCCTTGGCTATACGGTCCACCGGGAGGGGAAGTTCAGCCTTGGGGTATTTTGAATGGTATCGTGGAAAGCAAAATGCAGAACTCTGCAGGGATCTCGATCGCGCCTGTACGCATAATGGCGGGAATCGTATTCAAACCTTCCTTAGTCCCCTATCACCAGTGGACCCCTGACGTCTATGAAGGAGTGCGATTCGTTTCATTCAATAATTGTTCAGCCTGTGGCGCGAACGGCGGATAGATATCGCGCGATCCCACGTGCGTGGCCTTTAGTATGAAGCCGAAGATTTTTGGGCATGCGGTGCAGGGAGACTGCTATCCTCGCTCGGATTGAGGCAACACTTCTGCCAGAGTCATTGCAGCACTGCCAAGGTAACGCAATGAGGGTGGAGCGGAGTGAGAGGTTCTCTACGTCATCGCTGAATAAAGTATTATCGTGAATCAGGACGGGTAGTTGTGTTGGTACGAAGGCTCAAAATAATGGCGTATGACGCATGATGAAAGTATTTTTGTGGGGTGTGCGGATGCTACGTGGTTAGTTGTAACCCCTCAATAACTGCGAGCGTAGTACTGCGCGGCCAGAAGCATACGTCAACAAAGAGATCGCCCTAAAACGGTCTAATCCTCCCATGGCCATTGATAACGGATAAAATTTGAGGATTTTTTCGTGGAAGAACCGAATATAATGTCTGCCGATCTGGCGGGATCGCCGGGTCGATGAATCGGACGGACGAATAAGTACTCCGCCGCTCCGCGAACCACTGATGAGGAATTCCCAGGAAAGCCGGAGATTACTCATTCCAACCTATGGTGGGTTCGACGACAATGTAATCCTACGCATACGCGGGGAGGGTGACCCAAGGGAGACGAGCTGCCACCCCCGCCACCAAGGAGCCGTGTGAGATAAAAGTCTCATGCACGGTCCTGAATGAGAGGAAGGAGTGACTCATACCCCATTTCCGACTCTAACTCCCCCACCCCAGTCGTTGCTTTCCCTCCTGTCACCTCGAAAGTAGCTGCTTCGGGCCTGGCCACCAGAATATTCAACCTCCTCTCTCCCCTATCAGGCGAATGGCATTTGCTTCCAGAGATATTGGCGATTCTTAGTACGATCCTGGGGAATTTAATAGCGATTGCTCAGAAAAGCATGAAGCGTATGCTCGCATATCCCCCAATAAGCCAAATCGGTTATATTACGATCGGTCTCATTGCTGGGAACCCGAGTGGATACGCGAGCATGTTAACTTACACGTTATTCCACATATTCGTGAATTTGGGAGCTCTTGCTCGCATAGCGCTTTTTAGTTCACGGACGGGGACAGATAGCATTCGGGATTGTGCCGGATCATGTGGGCAAGATCCTCTGTTAGCTCTTCGTCCCACCCTAAGCCCGTCACCTCTGGGAGGTTTCCCTCCGCTATCAGGTCCTTTCGGAAAACCCTACTCGTCCTGGTGCGGGCGGCAGGCGGGTTTATACCCATTAGTACCGATCGGACCTTTAACGAGTGTTATTTCTATATACCACCACTCAAAAATAATAAAGTTGTTGATGGGCGAACGGGGGGGCAGAAAGCTGGCTACTCCCCGCACAATAAATAAGAGAATCCCTTCCTTATCTTCCCCGCATACACCGGAAAGCTTGATCGAACTCGGTACGATGCCACGTGTAGTTGCGTCCACTACTTTAGGACTCACAATGAATCCCGTGACTACCACCGCCCGGGACAATATACCTAATCAGATATTTGCCCATACCGCCACAATATTAATGGATTTTGGGGAAATGAGTAGTGAATGAACGACGTCGTTGCTCCATGTCCCCATCCGGCGTCGTCGGATGTTCATTCATATTCTTACCGAATCCCCCCAAACAACCGAACGTGAGTTCATTGGTTAGATTCGACGCGAAAGATTACATAGGAATAAATAGATTTGATGAATCGTGGCAGGTGCTGCTGCCACGAGGCCGACAAAATGTGATGGATGGATGGATGGATGGATGGTCTCGTATTGGTGGAAGTGCGGGATATACGCGAGACTAAAAGTGTATTATCATGCTCATAAACGTGGAGGTTCAAATCCTCTTCAAGGCTTCTTATTCCCTGCCGCCGGATCGATACTCAATGGAACATGATATGGTTGGCGAGAAAAAAATGATTGGGAGATCATACCGCCGCCCCGGCCGCCGGATCCCGCGCGACCAAACCACTGGTGAAAGTCCATTAGTGGTCGAACGCGCCATATTGTTTCCGCCCGAAGCGGCGTGGGCTGAAGTTATATTCCTTCCGCGTCGAATCCATGGAGCGCGTCGCGTGATATAAAGATAAATTTGTGTTTTGACGTGTCGATTATATGGCTCGGGTCGCTGCTGGCAGCAACACAGAATGGACTGCGGTGTGCGGCGGGATAGATCGAATGGATAATACTACGCTATAATATCTCCTGGATATTTAAGAATGGACTGGACTTGAAACATAGGTATTTATTAAATTCGATCGAGGAAATTGATTGGATACCGCAAGGAAATTTAATCAATCCCATTCCTTGTGAAGCCCCAGGGGTATCTGTCGGATTGAGCATAATAGACTAAGATATCCCTGGCGGACTATTTCTGGTTAGGAGAAATAATGGGATTATGGGAGAGGTAAATATCCCTGCATTTATTGCCACTGCACTGCTCATTCCAATCCCTACCGCTTCTTCGATAATTCCCCACGTGAAAACAGCCGGCCGAATTGCGCAATGGACCACATGAAAAATACGATATTTTCTCCAGGTTATAGGAACTGTTCAATATGACAACTATCGATGAATGGCGTATCACTGTCAGTACTTGCCAAAGTTGGTGGCATCCCCATTAGTAGGGGATTCGTCTTCTCCCCGCCGGTAGACACGGGGGGATAGAGTACTGGAAAGGATATAGAATCCTTTTCCTCATGAACCTCCCGATCCTGCCGGGGAGGGGAGTCCCCGGCAGGATCGTCCCACGGAGGCACAAGTAGTCATGGTTGGAAGTGATCATATAGTAGTTAGTAGTCATGGTTGGATATAATCATATTGAGTTCGCGAGTCGCCAAAAAAGGGGGCGGCGGAACGTATCGCCGCGCCAACGTGGCGCGTACCTTATCCTTCGCTTCTGCAGGAAACCTATTATTTGCTTGGCTCGTACGGTTTAACTGCATGGCAAATTCAATGATTTTCATAATTATTTGGCACATAGCTTGATATTTAATACTCGGAGTTTTGTGACCGCCCCACGTAAAAGGAATAATGGATCGATCTTAAACCGGGAATCGGGCTTACCCCAAGCCCCAGTCATTAATTGAAATCATTTATACTCGATCCATATTGATCATACGTATTTTTGGTCGTCGTCAAGTGGTTCGTCGTATGAATCATTTCTATGCCAATTTATGGCTCTTCATGCCCGCCCAATCGCGTACGTAAGGAGACGGGGTGCAGCACCGCTGCCGCTGCCGTTGCCGTCGCCCGACTGACGCCTGCTGCTAATCATACCTATTATTCCCGGAACGCGCGCGATGGTTCGATCTGGAAATGAGATCACTCAATAACGACATCCGGCGGGATCGGACGGGAGCGGCGCGGCGGCTTTGAGCGGCAACAAATTCGTCGGAGTGACAGGGTCGATCGAATTTGCTCTGTAGGAGGTAGCGCGTGGACTGGCGACCACCCGAAATTTATGAAACCGCGCTCCCTTCGCCGACATGAATATATCCAGAAATACGTGTTCCAGGAGGTGCGTGCCGCGCAGGTCGGTGGTTGTGGGGGGGTTACGCAGCAATAACACACGTTTGGGAAGACCAGCAGAATGCCTTTTTATGACCGCCGATGGCGGGCGCTCGTGCGCGAACTGCCGTCATCCTCGTTTCGCGCGTACGAATGACTGCCGCACGAGGGGGGTCGACCAGACATAACTAACTAGGTTCCACATTTGGCGGAATGCTTCCACCGCGGAGTCGAACTGCTATATCCCCAAACAAAGCGCTGCGGCGCAGTGGAGGCGAGTATCTATCTACAGAGTGCCGGCCTAGCGAGTAAGTTACCGTTGACGCCCCAATAGTCATATAGCCCATAAGTTTGAAGGGTTATTCCCGGAACGACACTCATTTACTTTGTTGAGTGCGGAAGGATAAATCAAACGATGTTTAAAAACGTATCGTCGGTCCGCGCGGCGCCGGTACGAATAAGAGTCTGTGGTGAGTAACGGCGGGGTTAGGGACGGAAAGGAGTGAATCATAGTTGGTATAATATGCAGGAGCTCGGCCGGGATCCTATGGGCACAGATCGAGGATTCTGCACTGCCCGTGACGCAATTCATTGATGAATCATATTTTTATATGGAACGATAAATGAATGTAGGGCAATATCATATTTTTCCTGCGGATCCATAAGATACTGATCAAAATTCAATAAATTGATTGTCTAGCATGATCGATCGTCGCGGTCCACTCCTTCCCCGTACCACAAGTGAGAGAGGAGATGTAGAAACTACCATCGAGGCAGCCCGACCAGTATTGACTATATCCATAGGGATTATCCCCATTCATTCATCCATCCGCGCATTGTCGGCTGCTGGACGGTCAATCATCTATCTCGTGCTCACTACTATTGTGACAGAAATGTATCGATCGTATGTCACGTCTCGGGTCCACTACGATAAATGGTACGGGGAGCTGTTGCCACTGGCAAGCATCGGACTACTCAAACCGTTCGGAATATTCCTCGGGCACGCACCACGAACAAGATAAAATATTTTCAGGGGAGGAATACTCGTCCATCTATCTAAGGAGTGAATAAACTGTCAATCGATTGCGTAAGGCGGCACCCGGGTTCGAACCGGGGATGGAGGATTTGCAATCCTCTGCCTTACCGCTTGGCCATGCCGCCCCCGTCGAATTGCGATCGAACCAAGTGAATCCCCGAATGCAAATGATCCCGCCATTTCCTTATCGAGCTGGCTATTGTATTGTAAGAATTATCGGGTATTCAATCAAGTGTGCCTTTATCTCCCCAACGCCCCGCCTAGACAATATGGACAAACCGGCCGGCGGTGGGTGTTTGGGAGTAGCAAAAATGTTCCTAGTATGGTACGCACCACGCGGCGAACAGCAGACCAGCAATATGTAAACCCCTTCGTGGAAGTGGAGGCGATAGAGGGGGAGCCGTGCGTAGTAAATAACGCCCTCTGTGGTGGGGACATGAAATCAAATGAAGCACGGTATTAGAAACAAATCAGGACATGTTTGTCATGCCCGATCCCGGAGAGGCACGATCGGAAGCATTTTATCGTTTCATAAATTGGGGATCGATGGAAGAACCGAATGATTCTCCAGGAATCGAGGATACAGATCGAGAGATGGGACCTCGACCGTTTGGTGGACGATATTACGTCATAGAACCATTGAGCGACAAAAGAGATGCTGTGTACGAGCCCATCGCATATCCGTCCGAGTCGTATGTGCCAGTCCAATCGACTCGAAAGGGAGAGGCATGGGCGGAGGAGCAAATCGTATATACTGGAAGCACCCCCTCGACGAGCCCTCAAGGCACCCTTGTAGTGAATGGAATTGATAGAGTTACAATCAATCAGATCTCAAGAAGTCCTGGCACTCATCATAAGATGGAACGAGGTCCGAACGGAAACCCCGTGTACACAGGCACAACAATTCCGAACAGGGGAGGGAAGCCAAAATTGGAACCTGATGGGAAAAACCGAATATGGGTTCGCGTGAGAAAGAAACGGAAAACACCCATTCAACCCCCGTCACTGGCTATGGGTCCAAGTACGAAAGATATTTTGGACAATGTATGTTACCCCGACAATTATTGGGAAAAAAAGGACAACAATGTTTGGTCAAGGGAACACGCCGTACCAGAATCTCACAAATTATCGTATGGCACGGACGAATATACGGAATTATCCGATATATTTGAAGAATCACGACAAAAATCCCCTCAACCGAGGTTCGAAACAGGAGAGATTGGTCGCACGAATTCGAACAAAAAACCCGATCCCGAGGTACCTAAAAACGAGATTTTCCTATTACCGAAAGATGTGTTAGCTGCTACAGATTATTTAATCGGGATTGGGATTGGAATAGGCACTCTTGATGATATAGATCACCTGAAAAATAGGCGTATTCGTACTGTAGCGGATTTATTACAAGATCAATTGAGATTGGCGCTAGAGCGTCTAGCGGATTCTATGCGCGGAGGGGTAAGCAGGGCTGCTCGACGTAAGAACGTACCGACCATGAGAAGCGTAGTAAATTCGAGTCTATTATTAACAACTTTGAAAGAATTTTTTGGTTCACATCCCCTCTCTCAATCCCTGGATCAAACTAATCCATTGACACAAATGGTACATAAACGAAAACTGAGTTCTCTAGGCCCAGGGGGACCGACGAGACGAACCGCAAGTTATCAAGTGCGAGATATTCATCCCAGTCATTATGGACGTGCTCGCCCCATTGAAACGTCCGAAGGCACGAACGCTGGACTCATCTCATCGTTAGCCTTACATGCGGGCGTTAATCATTGGGGATATTTAACTAGTCCCTTCCATAGGATCTCCGGAGTCTTATCCGGGGGAGGAGAGGTTGCAGCTTATGTATCGGCAGAGGATGAAGGCTATCGAATAACTACAGGAACTTGTTCGTACGTATATCGGAAAGATCGGGGGGAGCAAGCTACCGCAGCTCGGTATCGACAGGAATTCGTGACTCTTGCGTGGGATCAGATACATTTACGAAGTATTTCGCCTTTACAAAATTTTTCAGTGGGAGCCTCTCTCATTCCTTTCCTGGAGAATAACGATGCAAATCGTACCCTAACGGGCTCTAATACGCAACGTCAAGCTGCGCCGCTCCTCAGAACCGAACAACGCATCGTGGGAACGGGACTGGAAGGTCAAATAGCCTCGGATCCGTGGGATACGGCCATAGCCGTGCGGGGGGGGAAAATCGATTATATTGATTGTGAGAGAACAACTTCGGTCGATGATGGGGAGACAATAGAAACCGAATCGGTTATGTATCAAAGCCCCAACAACAATACTCGCGTGCACCAGAAACCCGCCGGCAGATTCGGTAAAGGTGGATTCCCCATGAAAGGACAGATCGCAGCGGACACTGGGGCTGCAAAAGGAGGAGAATTGGCTTCAGGAAGAAATATATCAATGGCATACATGCCTTGGGAGGGATACAATTCCGAGGACTCCGTACCTACTAGCGAACGTCCAACATTTGAAGGTATATACACGTCTATTCATATTGAGAAATATGAGATGGAGGCCCGCGTCACACTTCAAGGCACTGCTGAAATAATTACTAGGAAAATACCTCATTCAGATGATTATTTCCCTCGCCACTCGGACGAGAGTGGCCCCGTATCACCAGGATCCCGGGTAGAAACCGGAGATGTATTGGTAGGCAAACCAACACCCCGAAATCCGGAAGAGTCACCGAAAGCTCCGGAAAGTAACTCACCGCAAGCCATTCCTGGTATTGACGTAACTACTGCAAGAGAAACCTGCCCAAAGGTACCAACAGGTGGCAGAGGTCGAATTATTGATGTCAGATGGATCTATCCGGAGGATACGTCCAGGTATAAGACGAGGGTTGTCCATGTATATGTTTTGCAAGTGCGCGAAATGCAGGTTGGTGATAAAGCAGCTGGGAGACATGGTAATAAGGGTATTATCCCAAAGATTGCACCTAGACAGGATATGCCTTATTTGCAGGATGGAACATCGATCGATATGATACCGAGTCCTTTGGGGGTGCCTCCGCGAATGAATGTAGGACAGATCTCTGAACGTGTGCCTGGTCCCGCGGGATACAACCTGGAGACACATCATAGGATAATACCTTTTGATGAGAGATATGAACGAGAAGCCCCGAGAAAGTCAGTATATCCCGAAACCTATGAAGCTAGTGAGCAAACGGCTAATCCACGGTCATTCGAACTTGATAATCCCGGAAAAAGCCAACCAATTGATGGGAGAACGGGAGAGGCGTCTGAACAACCCGTTACGGCGGGGAAAGCTCATATGCCGAAATCGGTTCATCAAGCTGATGATAAAATCCATGCACGCTCCAGCGGACCTCATCCGCGTGTCACGCAGCAACCGCTCAAAGGCAAGTCCAAGCAAGGGGGACAGCGGGTGGGAGAGATGGAAGTTCGGGCTTCGGAAGGTTATGGTGTCTCTCATATCCTGCAAGAAATGCCTACTATGAAACCCGATCATGTTCGGGCCCGTCGTAAGGTGGTTGGTACCCTCGTGGCGGGGGAACCGGTATACGACGGACCCGCCGAAGCAACCACTCCGGAATCTCCTCGATCGCCCGTTCGAGAACCACGACGTTTAGCCCCAGATTTGGATCTGGCTGTCGTAGAGAATGATCTAGTATCTAACAATACATATCGGGAGGGCTCCTCCATACTGTGAGTGCGGGTCAATGAGAAACCAAAAAATACCACGATCCACCAGAATAAGCATCAATATCCTCGAATCGGATTAGCTCCTCCCGAACAAACCCGCGCCCGGGCTGACAAAGTATTGCCCACCGGAGAAATAGTTGGGCGGGTTACTCAACCCAGCACCTTCCATCATGGTAGCGATGAACCAGAAAAAGATGGAACATCTCGTGAAAGAATATCTGGGCCTATTCGGAGCGGGGTTCGCGCTCGCGGAAAGTACCAGCAGGGTGTTGAAGATGGAGGAGATTCCATATTCCGTAAAGAATGCGGAGCCGAATATATTGAATACCGAGTCCGGAGATCTCGGATGGGATACATCGAATCAGCATGCGCTGTAACTCATGCACGGTATTTAAAAAACCTTCCAAGTCATATAGCGAATATCCCGTCTAAGCCTCTGCAGGAGTTAGAGAGCCTAGCATACCGCGATGCGTGACCTGGGGACGAGTCTCGGTTTCACGGGTCGGTCAGAAGCTGTCATCCCCTACTCGTAGCAAGCACGGGGATGCCCCCACCTCCGACGTGTCTCTCTCCCTGGCTGGAGAGTGGCGTGAAGCTCGGAGTCGTGAGCAATGGGAGTGCTTCAGGGAGAGGAGTCGTCTACGGTCCATAGGAAGGATGCGTGTACACATTCATCATTTTTTTGGCTTGACACGTTATTCGTGAATTAGACCTCGCCAAAACGCTTCGTCCCCTGCTTTTGGGATACAAAAATATTGGGAGTGTATTTGCGATGAGCCTATCACATCAGCCTTCACCCATATATGGCTATACGGGGTCTATCCATCGCATATATGCTTCGAATAGCGCGAGAACCATCGTGGTGGGTCGGGGACCCAAGGAATAAGTCGGGATAATCGAAGTACGAACAAGATAAACCCTTATGAATCCTGAAATGTTGATTGATTGGAAGGTATCTTTTTAACAAGCTACTTCGCTCAGAGGGAACGAGACTACTCGTCGGCGGTCACGACTGAGGAGTTGTTCTACATGCAATGGATTGAGGTCAAATTAGTTCATACCTAGGATGGCCCGAGCAATGAGTAGCTTTATCCCCCGCCGATATCGATATCTAACCGCGCCGCTGCGGCCGAGCTACCAACTGCAGTTGCGTTATGAGGCACCCCCTGCGGCACAGTAGCTGCTCGAGCCGGATGAGAGGAAACCGTCGTGTCCGATTCCGCGGAGGGGGAAATCACGTAATGGAGCACCCCATCCCGACCCCCTTTCCGCCAGGCCTGTAACCGAAAAACCCACCCCACCCGGATTCAAACGAGGCTTCTTGAAGTATGATGAGTACGGAACTCGGAACGAAACCATTCCCCGCTTTTCTCATCGCTCAGATTCCGATGAATCCATGGAGAGGGAGGCCACCACTGGGGGAGATGCCATAAGGGAACCATCAGCCAGCCCGGACCCAAAAGCCCTTTCGGATCGTGCACACGCGGAATGGGGGTTTTGGATGAGTGGTGGGCCGACGACGGGGGATGAATTGGAAGACCGGACGACTCAAAGGGGAAAAGATCTTTTGGTCAGACATATTGGATTACTGAAAAATCTTGTTCGAACGAAGACGAATCCGGAATGGACGGTTCCATCGTTATCACCGGTCCCTCCACCCGAACCAAGACCCATGGTCCAATTGGGCGAGGGTCGAATGATCAGCCCAGATATAAATGAACCTCATAGAAGGATCATTCTTCGAAACAATTCTCTCGGTAATCCCTCAGCAAGAAGAATACTTGCACCAGAGGGGGTTATCGTTCGTCAAAAGAAACTGCTTCAGGGAGCTGTGGACGCGCCCATTGGTAATGGCATCGGCGGCGAACCCATGACGGATACCGATGAGAGGCCTTCTAAACCTTCCTCAGATATGGTTCAAGGCAAGGAAGGAAGATCTCGCGAGAATTCACCCGGAAAACGAGTTGATCATCCAGGCCGCCCTGCCATCGTGGTGGGTCCCTACCTCTCATTGCACCAATGCGGATCGCCGCGAGGGATAGCCATGGAGCCTCCTCAACCATTCATCATTCGCAGTTCGATTGGGCAACAGATTGCCCCTAGCATTAGAGCCGCAAAACCCCCAACTCGGAAAAAAACGCCCCTTGTTCGGGACATACTCCGGGAGGTTGTGCGAGGACATCCCGTATCGTTGAATAGAGCACCTACATTGCACAGGCCGGGAATCCAAGCATTCGAACCTCTTTCGGCAGACGGCTGCGCCATCCGTTCACATCCATCAGTTTGTGCAGGGTCTAACGCAGACTCCGATGGGGATCAAATGGCTGTCCATGTACCTCTACCTTCTGGGGCCCAAGCAGAAGCTCGTCCATCAGCGCTATCTCATACAAATCCCCTGTCCCCAGCCTCGGGGGATCCCGTATCCGCACCGAATCAAGATATGCCTCCCGGACCCCATATATCAACGATCGGTCATGGTCAGGGTATTCGAGGGAATAGGTATTATCGTTCATGCCGGGGGAATGGATATAATCCGTTTGTTCCGTACGAGACACTTTTTCATGGAATCCACTATTTCAATGGTCATGATGCTCTGCCCATCACAGAATTGCAGACAGTTATCGACCTACACTTGCAAAGTCCCCTGTGGCTCCGATGGCCTACGGACGATTCGCGGATTATGAATCCCATCGATCGGGAAGAGCCCTTTGAGGTTCAATATGAACCCACCACGGGTACTTGTCACCAAATCCATGAGAATTATCAGACCAGAGGGGGTGGTCATACACTAAGTGTATATGTTCGTACAACTGCCGGTCGTATCATTTCCAATCAACGAATGGAATCCTCTTTACGAGGAGGCGCATATTCGGGGATTATTCGCGACTACAGGATGTTGCGAGATCCCCACGGAATGGTCTAATGAATTGCTAGTAACGGCATTGCTGCCTGCATTTGCCGCATCGTAAATGGGAGGTAACAAACAGGGAGGACCTTTCGCTCGGCGGGAGGCCAAGATCCATTGGTGGTGAATCATCCTACAGAAACAGAGAGATGTTTTACGGCGGAACCGGGTCAATCGCTATTTTGTAATAGGGTGATGGATGGAACCGCCATGAAACAATTTATTAGCAGTTTAATGATTCATTTCGGAAAAGTGTATACGGCGCATATCTTGGATCAACTCAAGACTTCAGGTTTCCAGCAAGCTACTCATGCAGCTGTCTCCTTGGGCATTGACGACCTTATAACGACACCTTCGAGGGAATGGCTTATCCAGGATGCAGAATCGCGGGGTTGGTTTGAGGAACAGCATCGTTATGGAAATGTGCATGCGGTGGAAAGATTGCGTCGATTGATCGAAGCATGGTACACTACGAGTGAGTACATAAAAACTGAAATGAATCCAAATTTCAGGATGACCGATCCTTCGAACCCAGTACATGTGATGTCTTTTTCAGGAGCTCGAGGAAATATATCCCAAACTCACCAATCATTAGGTATGAGAGGATTAATGTCGGATCCCAAGGGACAAATTATCGATTTACCTATTCGGAGTAATTTTCGCGAAGGACCATCTTCAACAGAACACATGATTTCTTGCTATGGCGCTCGCAAGGGAATTGTGGATATCGCCGTACGAACGGCGGATGCTGGGTACCTCACACGTAGACTTGTCGAAGTAGTTCAACGCATTGTTGTGCGTACTGTGGATTGTGGAACCATTCGGGGTATTACCGTAAGTCCCGTTCGGGATAGACAGGGTAGACACAGGATTGCCCAATCAAGACCAATTGGTCGCGTATTCGCGGAGAATGCATACGTAGAAACAAGATGCATTGCTACGCGTGATCAAGAAATTGGGGCCGAGCCCGCCGATCAATTAATAGCCTTTCACAAACGACCAATATCTATACGATCTCCTTTGGCTTGCAACAGCATGTTTTGGATTTGTCAATTATGCTATGGTTGGAGTCTAACTCACGGTGATCTAATAGGACTGGGAGAGGCGGTAGGTATTATGGCGGGTCAGTCTATCGGGGAACCGGGAACTCAATTAACCCTAAGAACTTTTCACACTGGTGGAATATTTACGGGTGATATTGCGCGACATATAAGAACTCCCTTTACTGGAACCATCATGTTTAACGCCAATTCGGTTCATCCCACACGTACACGTCACGGGCATCCCGCTTGGATATGTGATGATGATTTATCCGTATTTATTGGCAATGAATACGAGGCACGTCATCTAACTATCCCATCGCAAAGTTTGATCTTGGTTCGGAACAACCAACACGTGGAATCAAAGCAAGTTATTGCGGAGGTTCGCGCGACAACACCCATTTCAAGGGAGAGGGTTCACAAGTACATTCATTCCAATCTGTATGGAGAAATGCATTTGGGCACGAGAGTTATGCGGCGTCACAACCCCGAACAACACCGCATATATAGTAATATTCATATACTACCCGAGACGAGTTATGTACGGGTATCATCTGGCGCGTCCTGCGACGGCACACGATCCGTATTTCACGGTGGCGGGGATAAGATCGACGCTCAATCCCTTCCGGCGGCCGGGGGGAAGGATGATCAATCACCCCCCGATCCATACTCGTGGGGTCCTCCGAATCCCAACCCATTCTGCTACCATTCGGACGGGGCCGACGAGCCGCCCACTTCCAATCATAAGAGGTGTGACCGCGTCCCCGAGAAAAGGCACGATAACTTGAGATATCTCTTCCTGCCACACAGTTATAGAGTGGTGACGCGTGGACACGAAAGGGGTGAAATTTGTCGTCCGTCTGGCCACCACCAGCGCCGCTGGCACGGGAGGACATGCGGTGGCAGCGGTAAAATAATAATCCCTCGCTCCGAACCAGTCCCCAAAATACAACAAAAAAAAGTTTCACGTGTTGCGGATAGTCCGGTGGCCCATCATTCTGGATACATGACCACGGAACCAGACAGGATTGAGTCGCGTACAACGAAAGTCGGTTCCGTGGCGGCAGAAAGGACCAGTGTGGGGAATGACAGAACGGAAAGACTCGCCGCGAGACACCAGGTAGTCGGGCAAGGTAACTTTCGTTCGATGTCGGAAGATATGTGGCATATCATACACGAATCCCCCCGCCCAATAGCAAGAGCGAATGTTGTTCGGGCGGGTACACGAATAACCCCCTCGGATATGTATGGCCGGTCAACCGCCGGAGGATTGACAGGGGCGCCGAGCACGCGCGAGGGATCCGTGGTTATAGAAAAATTACTACCCGCCGGAGGACATGTCATTCGTATGACAGAATCCGACGGGATATCCGAAACGACGGAGGACAACACTTCGATGTCGCCGACAGAAACAGAAACGGAAACACCTGACGGCGCATATGAATCCATGGATTGGAACAATCACAATCACCGCCGGCGCGTCACCCCGTATACAGATCAAGCCTTCGCTTCATTAAGAAGAAAAAGAAGGAGAGGACCCGCGAGGGAAGATCATGAAATACGTAGCGAGTCGGGTGCATTAAAATTCCCGAATTGGCACTTGCTAGGAAAGGGCGGGCGGGTGGCGGACGTGGGGGTGGCCGCTCAATATCCCCCAGGCAGCGAAGATGGAGTTGGAGTTGGAGTCAATGACACGGGTATTCGGTCGGCCCAAAAACCCCGTCTGCTTCCCGAGCGGCAGACGCAGTCTTTCATTGAAGAGGCTGATACTCCTTCGGTTGAAGTGAGAACGAGTACCCCGCTCGTCCGATATCACGAAAGTATCAACCGTTATTCGGCGGTGGGACATACCTCGGTGGATAGGTATTATGGTTACGAGATGGGATCGTCGGGTTTCCAATACATTTCCGATGCCAGGGTTTCCCGCCACCGCCACGCTAGCCGCCCTCCCGATGACAATAATCTAGTATTTAGTCAACACGAAGGTATTCCTCGTATTTCACAACCCGAGAGCTGTAGAGAAAGGACATCCTTAATCATCTCGTCTCCGGATAATGCCTGCAAAATACCTTTATCTACCACCGTGCAGCATATGGCCGGGGATTTTGGGAGGAGGCCTGCCGATGGCAGCAGCGATGTGGCTATTATATCCAACGCAACCCTGCTCTGCGACTCCAGGGCATTCATAAGCCCCCCGCGGCGCGAGGGGGATAAGCGGAGTACACGATTGGATTTCATAATTACTATGAATGCCTTCCCCGCTTATCCCTTATTAGTATATGCTTCTGCGCGGGGAACTCCGTCGGATACGCTGGGTCTTCTGGGTAATAATTTGCATGGTATGGGCCGCCGGCCCGCGTCTTCCCCCCACTGGTTAACTCGTCATCGTTGTTTGACTCGCGAAGTTATATCAGAAGATTCCACTATTAGAAATTTATTCAAGAAGACCTCGAGGGTCCTCAACAAGTGGTTTCTGCGAGACGAGGATCGAGCATATTTCCAGCTTATTATGATGACGCGCAAACGAAACCAAACCCCCGCCGCTTACTTATATCCATCAAGCCCGACTCAATGCTTTCTACCATCATACCCATGCACGACACTTCGATCAGTCAGTCCCGGACGATTGATCTGCAGAGGTGTCTCTGTACGCGGATATGGGCTGCCCTCTAAGTCTTGCGAAGCCAAGGCCATTGATATAGAATTTGCAGTTATTAGATTAGCCGAGCCATATCTGGCCAATAGGGGAGCAACCGTTCATGATAGCTCCGGCAGCATCGTCGGGGGGGGAGACGCACCAATAACATCAATACATGAAAGATCAAGATTTGAAGATACTATTTCCCAAGGCCCTCCCAAGATTGAGCAATTGTCGGAATCTCGTCCCAATACCTCAGTCTCAACGGATTTGAAGGACAGTTCTAAAGATCGGAGCAGCGGCGGTATGGCATGGATCTTCGGGCGTGCCTCGGGTTATATCCTCAGTGCTAGAATAAGCTTGGAACGAAGTCGGAGAAACCCGGTTGATCGTATTGGAAGGGGGTATCGATCCCAAGGAGTACAGGTAGCTGATAAGCATACAGAAATTATTGCACGCCAAGTAACTTCAAAAATGGTCGCGCTGGAAGATGGAATGGCTAATGCTTCCCCGCCTGGGGAACTAACCGAAGTATCGCGGGCTCGAAGAATGGATTGCGCTCTAGGAGCGAAGATTACTCGTAGACCCGTATTATCAGGAGTCACAAGAGCATCTCCAAATACCAAGAGTCTCATCCCTGGAGCGAGTTCCCGAGAGACCACCAGAGTATCGGCCGGAGCTGCTATCCGAGGTCAAACGGATCGGTCGAAGGGCTTGAAAGAGAATGCTATTGTTGGTGGAATGATACCGGCCGGTACCAGTTGCGAGGGAGCGCTTCGCCAACTAATTCCGTCGGATGAACTGGAATATATTTCGGGGACGGACAAACCGTTTCCTCCGCCGGAAGATATTTCCTCAAAAGGCGCAGAGTTTCGTCTCCTCCCCAGTAAGAGAACTGCGAGGTCTCAGCATAAGTATGCTACGGCGGAGTTCGTGCCGATAAACTACTCTAGCCGCTCATGCGCATCCATATTATGAGGGAGTGGATACCGCGGATAGAGAGCGAACCGAATCGTCATTCATATCCATCATTCGCACCATCCGTCGACGGATTATAACTTTATTAGGTTTGACTCCTCGGTATAAGATCGGTCTATTCATATCGACAATCTGGTCTATATTGTAGTTCCCCGACGACGGGAACACCCATATTGTGAAGGGAGAGAAGTAGCGGAAACGGGAACCACATATTGGAATATCCGTTCGGAAGACACGACGGAAGCAGGAGCTCATTTCGGTCATCAAGCCCGACGGTGGAATCCCAAGATGGCACCCCATACCCCGACGGAGCGTAAGGGTATTCATACCATAGATCCCACTCAAACCGCTCGTTCATCACCAGAAGCACGTGATCCGGCGGCCGGGGCGGCAGGCAAGGGAAAACAATTTCCGATTGCAGGTACGAAATATCAAGCAGCTGATGTTATTCGATCGGCGGCTATAAGAGCCCAGCGTCACTATGCGAATGAGAAATGGCTCGGCGGTATGCTAACAAATTGGTCCACTATGGAGACACGCCTTCATAGGTTGGAGGATTCGGAGGGCAAAGCACAACAGCTTAACGGCTTTCCGGATAGGGGGGCAGCCACTTCGGGAAGACAGTCAGCTCAACCGCGGAGAGACCCTGCGGGAACTAGATATATGAAAAGTTTACCCGACATCGCAACAACCGTTGATCAACGAGAAGAACCTACTGCTATTCGGGAATGTACTGCTCCTGGTATTCCAACCACACGCTTAGCAGATACAGATTGCGATCCGGATCTTACGGATATACCGATTCCGGCCAACGATGATCCCAGAGCCCCCACTCGACGGATCCCGAACAAATTGACGCCAGCCATTCGTGAGGGTCGTCATTAAGTAGCTGTTCATAATGACGACCCAGAAACAATTTATCCAGTAACTACCCCCGAACCAGGAAGTATTAATGGGAATTTTATATATATATATATATATATATATATATATATATCAGATTTGTAGGGAACTATATCCACTCTTATACATATACAGATACGTGCGCATACATATGCACATACGCGTGGCGGTGTACACCACAATCATGATTCGACGAGTGGAGGTCAGGCCGGAGGAGATGTAGGAGCAAGATATATTTCCGCGGTGAATCCCTGCAAGGAGTAACACGCATACCGCAGCATATCCGTCTACCATTAATGCGTCGTTTCGATACTTGTACGGGGTATCCTCTGGTGTGGAGGTAGGTCAACATTCCTACTGGCGAATGGGTGGTCCTCAGGTTCATGGACAAGTACTCATAACCCCCTGGGCCGTAATGATTATTTTGCCAAGTCCGGCTCTTTCAGGCACTCGGTATTTACGAACCATTCCATCCGGTGCTCAGAATATTGTGGAACATGCTTCAGAATTCCCTCGGGACCCGGCTAGAACCCGAATAGGGGAAGGGTATCGTCCCTGGGTTCCCTCCATCGGAACTATGTCCCTATCCATCTTCGTTCCCAATTGGTCGGGCGCCCTTATTCCTTGGAGAATATCGGAATCACCTCATGGGGAGTTAGCCGCGCCCACGAATGATACTAATACTACTGTTGCTTTAGCTTTGCCTACACCAGTAGCATATTCTTATGCCGGTCCTCGCAAAAAAGGTTCGAGCCATTTCGGTAGACATATACAACCAACCCCAATACCCTCACCGACCAATACCTCGGAAGATTTTACTAAACCTTCACCGCCCAGTTCTCGACTCCCCGGCAATATATCGGCTGATGAATCGGTAGTTGCTGTTCCCATTCCTCTGGTGCCTCCAGTAGTTCCTACACCTACGATGTCATCAGGATTGTTTACAAGTGCTACTCAGGCTCCGATTCTCGCAACTCTAGCCGCGGCTCATACAGGAGAATCCATGGAAGATCATCATTAGTCATTGAAAGACGACTCTTGATTCCTGCTTGCTCTATTATGAAGCATCATCCTTTCTCTGAAGATCCGCGCAACCCCCAGGAAAGCATGCGCGAAGAAGTAGCCTTTATGCATGCCGGGGTGTGATAAGAGTGTAGTTGAATATATCCCGCCCGATACATCGCGATATGAGAGGATACACGGATAGCACCGCGACATGCATGCTGGAGAATAATATGTAGTATAACTTTTTGTTATTCGTTTTCGCAAATAAATGAACTTGTTTTTGCCATACATATTATTCTTTCTTCCCCCCCCTTCTTTTTTTTGGGCATCCTGCATGCACCCCTTCCTGATTGGTAAGGCGGTTTCGTAATCAAGATGGTCTTAGTGCTGCTTGAACCTCCAACGCCAGTAAGTTATCTGAGTTCATCATATAAGTTTATACTTGTCTCGGGCGAGAATGAGCGACGGCGGGAGGAATAATGGGTTGGGCGGGGGATATCTCTCTCTGCTGCATGGGATAAATTGTGCTCCCTCTGGCGGCCGTCGAGGTTTGAGGCGGGGAAGGAAATGGTTGGAGGGAGAGTGGCTCGTAAGGCCCACCAGCACTGCAGTGCAAATAACGTGTGATTCGTAGTTGTATAAGCTCACTCGCGTTTATTCATATGGTGACTATTCCTAAGTTGGTGTGAACGCGGAGCAGTTGATAAACAAACAACCGGCCACATCCATTCCGATCGCTTATCGGTCGGGAGGCCTTATGATACCCTGCCTGAAGTAGTAACTTGGATTGTGATGGATGTTTCGAGAAAAATGAATATGTTATTTACCAGGGAAGTACGAAAGATAATAATCGGGAGCGGTATTACTCATCCCCATAGGTGGTACTATCACTGAAAAGAGACATGTTGAGTGAAATATTTAGAGGGATATTCGAGAGTCAGTAAAAACTCCTGGTCGGTAAGAGGCAATGTCCTTCCCCGACCGTGCCCCGCCCCAGTAACAGGAGATAACCATATGAACCCCTTGATATCCGCTGCCTCCGTTGTTGCCGCCGGATTAGCTGTAGGTCTTGCCTCCACAGGACCAGGTGTCGGTCAGGGTACCGCCGCAGGCCAAGCCGTGGAAGGTATTGCGAGACAACCCGAGGCTGAAGGTAAAACTCGAGGTACCTCATTGCTAAGTCCAGCTTTTATGGAAGCCCTAACTATTTATGGACTAGTTGTAGCTCTGGCACCCCTATTTGCAAATCCATTTGTTTAATTCAAGATAAGCCTTCGGAATCATGGTAACCTGCCCCGGCTCCTCCAATCCTACCCCGATCGCGCGCGCCGTGAGAGAGGAGGCGCAAGCAATCGGGGGGGGGACAAATGAAAGGCTTAGCGTGCTCTCCAAAACCTCCCCTCCAGGCGGGGAATAGAATACAAACTACTTTCATTGACGACTTTTCCATAATGTCCGTAGTGCGGAGGGGAGCAAGCATTTCTATTTCATAATGTCCATACCAGAGTAGTGGGCTGGGAACAGGGGGTACTAATAATTGCCGCCCCGCGCCGCAGCCACATTGGTCCAATAGGAGGGAGTTACACCGGGGAAGGCACTACGTGAGTCAATTTTGGGTCATGGTAACAATTTATGATGGGGGAGGGAGTATACGAGAGATGCGACCGATTTCGTTATGACCGCCGCGTACTGGCCGCCGTCCACAACCGCAGGGGGTTTTGCCCTAAACACCAACCTTTTAGAAACGAATTTGACTAATTTAGGGGTAGTACTCGCCTTACTAGTCTACCTCGGAAGGGGAGTGTGTGCGGGTCGAACATCCGAGAGTTAATTTGCTGGGTCTATCCAGCCGCGCCTCAGGGTGGAAGGAAGCGCAGAACCCCAACGAATGATTTCCGGTGATCCGGGTTAGAGATCGATCCGCCGGAAGAATTACAGCATTCCGTGGGACTGGTCAAGAATTCACGAGTATCATTCCATAAATAACTAGTCGGGGAATCTCATTGAAATGGCTAAAGCTACACTGCCCAAAGTCCGGGTACATTTGGGGTATTCCCTCCCTACCGCGGCGTCGGTATTGGGGCTGTGGGAAGAACGATAACGCGGTTGGGGTTTCATCTGATATATAACACTCGTATCATACGGAAACGGATTCAATATCGATCCATTCGAATGAATTGTCAATATCCCACCGGCGGGAATCACTGAGTTCGGTTACCGAATACCGAATCGACAACCTACGCGCATTTTTTGATCGTTCCGGGGAAAAACAACCTCACTGACGATTCGATCGGTTGGAGAGCCCCTCTGGAGTCTCGGAGTCTTTTCAAGTAACCCACCATCCATGGTGGTCACGATGGCGGGATGCAAATGAGGAAGGCGGCATGCTCATATAAACCTAGATATTTATCGTTATCGCGAGGGACTGAGCAATAAAGCCGGATGAATTGAAAGATTCGCGTGCGGTTTGGGGAGAGATTATCGATCCGCGAGATTCAGGGATAATCCACTTCCATTAAGTAATTTATTGAATAATCGTGAACGTACCATCCCAAACGCTATCCGCGACGCGGAAGATCGGTATAAGGAAGCCGCAGATAGGCTTGACCAAGCCAGGGCCCGCTCGCAGCGAGCGAGGGTTAGAGCGGACGATATTCGCATGAACGGTCTCTCCAGGGTGCAAAGGGAAAAACGAGATCTGGTAAATTCTGCCGACGGGGATTTAGAACGATTAGAAGACTCTAAGAATGCTACTATTCGCTTCGAGGAACAGAGAGCGATTGAGCAAGTCCGCCAGCAAGCTGCGCGACTTGCGTTAGATAGAGCTTTGAAAGCTTCGGACATTCGTTCAAACAACGAATTACACTCGCACACGATCGAGCATCATATTGGATTATTGAAGGGTATGGCGGAAAACAACCGATTAGCTTCCTTCACAGGTTCTACCTCTCGAGTAATCATAGACGGACGCTCATGGTGAACATTCGACCCGACGAGATTAGCAGCATTATCCTAGGGCAAATTGAGCAGTATGATCAGGAGGTCAAGGTTTTCAATACTGGTACTGTACTACAGGTGGGGGATGGCATCGCCCGCATTCACGGTCTTGACGGAGTCATGGCAGGGGAATTAGTAGAATTCGAGGATGGTACAGTAGGAACTGCTTTAAATTTAGAATCGGACAATGTTGGAGCTGTTTTAATGGGGGATGGGTTGACCATACAGGAAGGTAGCTCCGTGAAAGCGACGGGTAAAATTGCTCAGATACCAGTAAGTGATGCCTATTTGGGTCGTGTCGCAAATGCTCCGGCTCAACCCATTGACGGCAAAGGTCGAACCGCAGCTTCTGAATCCAGACTAATCGAATCTCCCGCTCCTGGCATCATTTCGCGGCGCTCCGTCTATGAACCAATGCAAACAGGTCTTATTGCTACTGATTCAACGATTCCTATTGGGCGGGGTCAGCGAGAATTGGTCATTGGAGACAGACAAACCGGTAAGACAGCAGTTGCTACAGATACTACTCCGAATCAGAGAGGTCAAAATGCAATATGTGCCCATGCGGCTATTGGTCAAAAAGCATCTTCCGTGGCTCAGGTAGTTAATACATCTGAGGAACGAGGCGCAATGGAATATACTATTGTGGTAGCAGAGACTGCGAATTCTCCTGCCACATTGCAATATCTAGCCCCTTACACGGGAGCGGCTTTAGCAGAATACTTTATGTATCGTAAACAACATGCTCTAATTATCTACGATGATCTTTCAAAACAAGCACAGGCTTATCGACAGATGTCTCTTCTTCTGAGAAGGCCGCCGGGTCGAGAGGCCTATCCTGGAGATGTTTTCTATTTGCATTCTCGTCTTCTGGAACGAGCAGCCAAATTAAGTTCTCAACTAGGTGAAGGAAGCATGACTGCCTTGCCCATAGTCGAAACTCAAGCCGGAGATGTTTCAGCTTATATCCCCACCAACGTCATTTCCATCACAGACGGACAAATATTTTTGTCGGCAGATTTATTCAATGCTGGAGTTCGACCCGCGATAAATGTCGGTATTTCCGTATCTAGGGTAGGATCCGCAGCTCAAATAAAAGCTATGAAACAGGTGGCTGGTAAATTGAAATTGGAATTAGCTCAATTCGCGGAACTAGAAGCCTTTGCACAATTTGCTTCTGATCTCGATAAAGCTACTCGGAATCAATTGGCGAGGGGTCAAAGATTGCGTGAGTTGCTTAAGCAATCCCAATCAGCGCCTTTGTCGGTGGAAGAACAAGTGGCTACTATTTATGCCGGGGTCAGCGGATGCTTGGATGTATTGGAGATCGGACAAGTTCAAGGATTTCTTGTCCAGTTGCGTGAGTATTTGATAACTAATAAACCCGAGTTCGCAGAAATAATACGCCTTACTAAGACGTTTACGGAACGAGCAGAAATCCCACTGAAAGAAGCTATTAAGGAGCATACTGAATCTTTCCTACTACTCCAAAAATAGATATGAACGGATGAGTCTAACGACTCTATAGAGTCGATATAAGACGGGTTGTTGGACATACGCGGTTATATGGCAAAACACGAATCCGAAGGCAGCAGCTACACAAGCTGTCTCCGGCGGCTCCATACCGATCAGTTATATATATACAATTAATAGGCATACGACAAACGTGGTTTTTGCGGGGGATATAGGTAGTACGTACTACTATGGGTGGGGGTAGCCCGCGGCGGAATATGTTAGGTCATATCGATACTATTTTTCGTTGGAGTCGGCGCGGCGAAGATCTACAAAGTATCTTTCTTTATCCCCAAATATTGTTGGGGAAACTTCGGACTAGAGCAAACTAGAGCAAAATATTTATGTCGATAATATGACACTTGCCCACCAGTGGAGCGAGCGATTATTGGGAATCGAACTCACATAACCAACCGGCTTTTAGGGTTCGGGATGATAGTCGGTATCGATTTAGGGTACATGGCTCTTTCCTATTAATGAGTTATTTCCTAGTCATGAGTGAAAAAGAAATGAAGAACGCAGGAGTTCCATTCCATTCAGCTTATCTATTGGATTCGACGTGTGGATGGCTCTTTTACCGTGGGAGGGACATCATGATAAATATTGAGTATTTACTGGGTTCGGATATAATGAAAGTGATTGGGGGGCAATATCTATCTACCTTTCCTCCCCGTTACCCGCGCCGCAGTCGTTTCCATAAGTAAAAATCCGTGTAAGCTTTCGGATCGGAAGTATCAGCGCGGCGGGTTATTATGCCTCCATTCCGTCCGCATGGAGTCCGGAGGATCTGTGTGCATAATGGACTTGATGAAATGGTGGATCGAATGAATACAGAAAGAGTTCTGGTTACCCTTATTCCGCTCCGCGTCAGTTCCGCTATTATTGGGAGACTTTCTACCGACAAGCCGGAGGATAGTGCGGATGACTCTAGCAGCAAACCAGAGTGTCCATTCAACAACCGACGATGAGGGCAGCTATTTGGCTCGAACGAATTTTATTTATTTTATTTATTTTTTCATATTTCAAACAAATGAAGTTTTATGACGTGCGATTGGAAAAATAAAAGCCCTTCTCTCTATTCATGGATCCCCCACGCACGGGTATAAATTCGATATCCTAAATAAGGATGTAGCTCTTCAATACTTATTCTGCTTCGCTTTTATCCGACGCCCGCTACGACCAATCTTTCCATATGACAGTAGTTATGGTGTTCCCGCGGTGCATCCGCGCACAGGTTGAACCGCGGAATAAATAGAGTCAGTTGCCGATCCTGTCAGTACCGGCGGGCAACATACTTCCCCAGTATCGAATAGGTCGCGCGGTTGGTTGTATGAAACGATTCAAACTTCTTCCGAACAACTGTAACCGCTGCGATTCGATAACAGCGTCACTGCTGTGTCCGCCGGTTCGTGCCACAGTGGGGAGGGGGTATAACCGAGTCATTAGTCGGTGCAATCAGAAGAGGCTCGTGCTGCACCCTGGGACGACTTCTATCCCCGTCACGGACGGATATCCGACACTGTAGTAGTCAATGTGATTGTGTCGATCTTAGTTAGCAAATGTGAAGTCAATGTGATTGTTTCCACGCTCGGAGAGTCGGAGAGTATGACGTATCCAAATCACGAATTGCCCTTTCGGGCTGCTGGCGAAGCAATCACCAATGGACCCGACGCAACGATCGGAGCTGAAACAGTAGGCTGCGCAATAACTTCCAAACTCGTTTCCAAATCCCTCCCTCATCTTCGACAACAATGGGTATAATAGAGTAATGGTCTGTACCAAAAAGGAGTAGTAATTATCTATCGTTTTGTGTTCCCCGCGGACGGCGGCACCTTGATTCCGCCGATCAATATTTAGGATTCGGAAGAAAGAACAAGATATTTATTCACCCCGCGGGTTTGTTCGAATGAAAGAGGCTCCTCGATTGTCGTAAATGATACAAAATGCGAATGCTGCTATGCCCCCGAATTAATGACTTTACATGCATAATCATAATTATAGCAGCAGCGGCTACCGTCGAAGGGGTTTCTGGATTATACCGGGATAATTGGTAGTGCAGGTGCTGGTGACTACGAAATCGCTCGTCGTCCGGGAGATACCTATGTAGTAGTCCGCGGTGGGATTAGCGAGGAGCGGGCTCGAGTGGCTGATTGATGATCCGTTGCGAGGCGCCGCCACCACCATGGTTGGCACCGACGATGGTTCGAAATCCCCCCCCGCCCTGACAAGACCAAGTGCGCATATACCGAGCATCAATAGACCCATCGACCCGTTATTTGTCTGACGACCAACCTCCAATAATGTCATCCCTTCCGTCCGGGATTACGGCCAGGATCGTTCGGTGGGGATCCGGGGACGGGGAGAGAAACGGGAGAAATAACCACTGTGTGGACGAGCAGCTTCAGGGTAAGCGTAACGTAATCTCCGAGGTCGTGACTAGTAGAGGTGGGATGGGGTAAATGATCAATCTCTAAATCTGTCGTCGAGTAACCACCAGACTTCCGAGCCGCGCAGGGGAGGGGGGTGGAAAGAGCCACCACCATATCACCCCCGCGGGCGGAATGAGTTCGAGCTATAGGGATCGTTGCTCGAGGACGATTATTTTATGTACGCAATTCCGGCCGGATGGGTCGGACGACGGGACAGGCGACCTCAGCCTCGCTGCCAACGCGATCGCGGGTTTCATATCCAGTCACGCGGTGCTACCAATCCAACCAATTACCGTGAAAACATTTTGACTATCAAAAGGGCAGTACAGGGTATGGGCGAACTGCAAACGAGCCTACATTTAAACTAAACAAACGATTCTTAGATAAAATTGGGTGTAAGCTTTATAGCGAGCAACACATCGCATGATTAGGGGATCTTATCGAGAACTTACAGGGGCTTGCCATACAGGGGCTGGGAGGAAAGGGAGCAGCGGTGTGATTGGCATGACATCCACGGTTGGGTCAGAAATTGCATAAGCTTCGGGTGATTTGGCCAAAATGGTGCTCGACGCGAAATTCCCTGGATAGATATCTAACATAACTGGCGTTTCTAGTCCCACCCTCGCGACAATAGGGATTGTCGCGAGGGTTCAGCACAGCACGAAAAGAACCCACCCCCAACGACAACGGGTGATGACGCGCCGCTACCTTTATGTCTTTAGACTAACTCAATACATGTTCGTATGAGTTCATCGGGGTCATTCACGTTCAATGAATCAATCATCCCCTTTCGCTCGGGATGGTGGATCAATATTGATAACGTGCCGCGCTGGCAGTAAGCCGCCCGGGAAACCTTATCCCGATCCTATCATACCCCGTATATCTCTGCTCTCATAATAAAGCTATTTATTGCGTTTAACAATCCATCTGTTCTGTTCACATGGTGAGGAAGAATGCGTACGTAGGTGGTCCACCCCGCCGATAAAGCGCCCTGCGCTGGGTACTAGAACGAATATAGATTAGACGGTTTGACAAAAACCTCACTCTCAGGTTTGAATAGCATCGGCGGTGGGCATTTGTGCTGTTATGGGGCGTGGCCAAGCGGTAAGGCAACGGGTTTTGGCCCCGTCACTCGGAGGTTCGAGTCCTTCCGTCCCAGCAGGCTGTCTTATCCTCCCGCCGGATGAGCGGCTGAAAAGAGCTATTGATTACAAAGGATGGGGGCTCGTGACTCAATAATCCCGCCGACCGATCGACCAACCGACCTGGCGCGGCGGGTCCAATCCATTTCCCTACGAACCATACATAATTGTAGATTATCGACATCCTCACTCGAGGCTACGGGAAGGGTATGGCGAACGGAATGACTACGAAGTAGAATGGAAGGGGAATGGAGAAAAAGAATCTTCTCCACGAAACCAGCCCATCGGATGCACGCGGGCCCCGCCCATATTGGAACCCCTCGAGTAGCCAGCCCTTCCAAAAATGCACACGCTATTATGCATGCCCCTCCAGGAGATGACCACTCCAATGTAATGCGCTCCATGCCAGAGAGGGATAGGGATTTTACCCCCGTCACTGCCAGCATGGTGGATCGTCATGTGTTGGCACGCGGATCCCAAGATAAAGTTGTCGATAATACTAACCGAAAAGGGAAGGAAGAACGTCCTGATCCAATTGCACCAACACCCACCTGTACCTCCAGCATCCTGCAGGAAGATCCGCAAAACCTTGTGCGTAGAGCATCTATAACCTCTGATTCTGACGCAATTCCTGCTGATGTGAACCATCATCGGGTAGATGAACCTCAGGCAGCGGATGGCACTTCGGAACAAGTGGTTCGACATCATCCAAATAAGGCTCGTGGGCAAGGGACTTTAGGTCGATCTCTAGCTAATATACCTTCTGCAAATACTATTGGTATCCCTACGCTGGGTTCCCACAATCAGCATGATTGCCGTGAATCGAAACGTTCATCACGGGATATAGGCACCAGAATTAATCAAATCATTCCCGAGGGGGGATTCGTGGGGAATCTCAACAATCTACCAAAAGCTCGGTTTAACTTCGTGCCTCACCGTGAAGTGGGCCTAATGACAGCAGTGTATTTGGACGAAGAATTTGGAATGCCCTGCATATCTATGACTCCCGCGGGGATCATAGATACAGCTGAGTGTATACGACAGATGCAGGAGCGTGTTGGCAAATGGGCTTCCGCCCCCCCCAAGGAAAAAGTCGATCATGAACCTTATATCGATCAACACACCAGATCTGTCCCTCAAGCTGCTTGGTCCTCAAGATCCATCGATCGCCAGAACTCGACGGGAAAAAGGGCAGTGATTCCTGGTGATGCGACCCATGCCACTGCAATGACCAAAATACCTTCTAGGGAAATGGGAATTCGCGCATGCCGCGCGGGCACCTATTGCAAACATGATGCAGAACGGTCTAACGAACAAGTTCGGGGCTCCCGCGACGAGATACTTGTTACGGATGATCATACTGAAGCGGGAGATACGATCGGTCGCGTGGAACCACCAGCCATATCTGGTACTCAAATGGAACGTCATGTGGGTAAACGCCTTGATACCCCCCGCGGAGTAACTTCCCCACCGGTCCACATCCAAAATTTTCCATCAGGATATCGACCTTCCTCGGGCTATGAAGGTACTAATCAAATAGCTGACTCGGTTCATAACCCTCACACCCTTGGAACGGAAGACCATCTCTTGGATATTCTTGGTGGTCATGATACCGAGGCGGTTACCGAATCGTCACCGATAGAACAAGATATGTTGATTCGGAGTCCCGAGAGTCAATTAGGATCGAGTCAAATTCCTAGATCTGTCAGAGGCAAAACCAAGGGAAAGACCGAAAAGTCCGCGAGACAGAATGGGATTACAAACATTACTGTCGAAGTCATGTACGCAGCCAGAGAAATTTTAGGGTACTCAAATAATGACAAAAACCGCGTCTGCCGGCGGGCCAGCCGTTACCCGATGCCGCATCATTTAGCCTAACTAACGGCCATCTCATACAATGTGAAAGTAGCCGCCGTGCTAGGGATGGATGGATGGATGGAGGTGGTCGGCCGCCTCCATCCCTCCCTACTTTCCACCAAATGCGCGTTCGTCCACAGAAGTATCCAAGCGAATCACGGTGAATGGATTGATGAAGCTCGAAATCCGTTTGAAACGGGGTGTGTTAAACCGACGAGTGATGACGCAAAAAAACCTTTCGTGGTTCATTGAAAATATACGTCGTATTGACACGACACATGGAGGTGGCTCCTAAAAGTTGGCTTTGCATAAAGTTGCGATATCGCGGTTCGACGCCGAACCGACGGACGCAGGGGATTCGCCGCGACATGCCATTGATCCCACCGCTTGTCGTTCACATTGTATCGATGTGACTGACGAAAGGGCCTTTCGTCCCGCCTTCTCTTGAGGTACAGGATGAAAAAATGTGAATAAGTGGCCGTTCATAAACAACCCCTCATCATGCATAATACGGGATGAAGCTCTAACCCGACGATATTATTGGCGGAACAAATCAGCGAGAACGCTCGGTGGATTCAGGATAAAGTTCCCTTTTAGTATAACGAGGTCGTGACTAGTCCGCGGCGGGATGATAGTGCTATATATCTATATAAGTAGCGAGGGAAACAATTCGTGAAATACGAGGTACTCCATGAGGATACAAGCCCTGACTCGCTCCGCGGACCGCGCCGGACCACACGAGGTGCTGCCACTAGCACGAGTCGCCTGGGTCGACCGCCGGCCGTGAGAGACAGACACACACAAATTGGATCATTCCGGTCAGGAATAATATATCGTAGGGGGTCATAACATAAGGTTGGGCTGCAGATCCGCCCACCCTCCTCCCCCAACCAACGAATTATTGTCCTCCCGCCGACCCTGCACGATGATATTCAGGTTCCAACCTATCAACATCGAATTATTATACTCATTATCCTCCCATCCCGGCACCTCTCGTCATGCCGCGCCGCAGTTGTTCGCTTACTCGGTAGAGTACTCCGCTCTCAACAAGTGCGATAAACGAGTACGCGCAGTCAGGCATAAAAGGGATTCCTCCGTGGAGGTGGGGTTCGTCGGACGACCCCGCGCGACCGACGACGATCTCGAGGGAAGACGTTGGGGGGTAGCATGCTGTGATCATAATCGTCCGCGAGCTTCATCAAGCAGTCTTCGATATTGATAATCCAGTCAAAAGAACGTTATCCCCTGGATATCCTATATAAGATCGATTCTGCAACGGGGCGAGGCTGGATCAATAAGGGGCTAATCAAGGGGGAATGGATTCGAAAGAGTTGTTCCTATTCTTCAGAAGTGGATATGTACTCATAACCCGCCGCTGGATGGAGGGTTGATGGAGGATGAAGAAGAAGAAGAAGAAGAAGAAGAAGAAGAAGAAGCGCGGCTCGAATAATGCGGCGGGTGTGTGCCATCATCCATGGGAAGGAACGGGCGCGGCTTCTTGACAGATTTTATATTCAACCACCCTAATTATCTCATACAGACGCCGCCAATCGGCGGGGTTGGTTGTGGGTGAGGGTTATTGGCAGCTGTTGGTACGAGCGCGCTTTGTCAAACGAACCACCAGGATAGGTAAATATCGTTGACTCAAAGACGAATGTGCAACACAAGTAACCGCATGGCCGACCAAACCAAATAATAACGTTATTCATTAGTTGGGAACGATCAATCCGCAATGCAGTTTTTCCGATGACATGAATGGATTGGATAATAATGGAACAACCATCGTCAAAGGAAGAGTATCTTGGCTTGCGAAGGGTCGAGCGGATTCAAGCTTTGAGCGGGGGATTAATCCTTGGTGGTCGAGGGACTCCTTGGGCGGCGGGAACCGCGGGTGGGAAGTAATAATCTATCTAATCCTTGTCGCAGCACAGATAATGAATCATTCATCATTCTGATGGTTTACTCGCCTCACGAACGGAATCGAAGCTTGGGCTTACACGGGTGGTTGGAAGCTAAAAATCAGTCATGTTTGGTGGCAGCAACGCTCTTTGCATCCACTTCCTCCCCGCGATGGGGTCCATGCAATTGCTTTTTCCAATCGTTCTTCCGGTCAGTTATATCCGCCGGAGCAACAAGGTGTTACAAGTTCGAACAAAAAGCATTCCAGTCTCGCGACCATGAAACAACCAATGAGCGGTATACGCAGGCAAGATGCTTCAAGCACTTATTGCTTCGCGGATAAAGGAAGCGGCGGTGCGGAGGGTTGCAGAGATCGGCGGTCCTCGCATAACTATATAAATATATCCCTGAAATTGGCTATAGGAGGCCTCACTACCATAGTTCCGCAAACACGCCGCCCTTTGAAAGCGCCACGGCAGCCCCTGCTGATGCATGAATGGAATCTTATTTTTCGATCCATTCATTCCACGTTTCCTCTTATGGATAACAATCCGCCACGCTGCCCCCGTTTCCTAGATACCGAATTTTCTTACTCTTTCCACCCCGAAACCCCTATCAGAATCCCTCGTCGCCGAATCCGGGATGCTCCTTTACCACACTCACCACGAGTAAACCCCCACGGACCTCGAAATTTGGCGGGTTTCCCGCGGGATGCTGCCCTCTCCCCGGGAACGAGGGGTTGTGGTGGGTTCCTCATCTCTCCGTGGAATAACTATATGTATGAATCCGAGTGTCGTCTAACCAGCCTCTGGGAGCAAGCTCTACATGGGAGAGTTTTATCCCGCGACCGCGCACCCAAGAAAACTCCGTCTACTCGAAAGGTGGTCGTCTGGCATATTGCGAAAAAGCTATCCAACGTTGTCGAGCCACCATCATGGATCGTTTTTTCGCCGGAGGAAGAGAGACTTTATCCCGCCGAGCCCTCCATCCATTATGCCAGGTGCGGAAATAATTCCATGATAGCTTTAGAGGCTGCGACTTCGGCCGATAAATGGAAGCATTACTCTCCGAGGTTTCGGCGATACCACTACTCCGCGGCTCCCTCTGGCGGCATGGATAACTCATTCGAAGATTGTTCTGCTTCCCCGTGTCACATTTCAGGTACTCGACCCGAAATAAGAAAGGTTAGAGCCAGAATGGTGAGTGACCCCCTCCTCACCGGCACCCCCGCCGAGGAATTGCTTGCTATGACTCCGACAACCCATTCGATTGGATCATTGGCCAAAGACAGATCTTGCAACACTGCGGGACGCCCCACGAGCAGATCGGCTCGGACCATCGTAGGAGATGATGACGTATCTAACCGATCCTATCGAATTCCCGCGAGCACCCATTATTGTGGTGGATGCTCCAATAAAAGAAATGGTTTGTACCGAATGCAACACATACCTCGATCTTCGTGCGCGAAAACCTTGGCTCGCAAACATGGAAGTACGAGACGTGTTGTACGAGATGAATACGGTCCTCCGGGATTATTCCGTTCATCCCCTCTCTTTGGGCGGGCCTTGCTTTTTACCAGGGTTCGTCGGAAGAGGACAAATTGGTATTCAGACATTACTCGGGTCGATTTTTTGGCTAACTTGCGAGGGGAGCTCTTCAGACCCGCAGCTTTGGACCAATTCGAGTTACATGATAGGGCTGACGCGATTGCCCGGTAAGATCATAATATGAGGGCAGCACTGGAATATTATCAGACGGATTATGTACGACGAGGTATGGATGCAACAGGCATGGTTTAGGGAGAGGTGTTTTGGAAAAGGAGGCAAACGACCAACCCGCAGCAACCCGAGACGAGGAGTCGATTTCCTTCCGCCGGCTCCTAGCCCTGCCCGGGCAATCCATACAAAAAACCCAGGGCTTTATTCACGCTAACCATATGAAAGTCAATAGGAAGGCGACTCGAATTGTGTGATAATCTTGGTTTTATGCACCGCCGTTAGTGCTAGTTATCCAACAATTTTCCTTTGTGAATTGACCACATTTATAGCAGTCTACAACCCAATCATTCACATTATGGTGGGAATCCCCATCATCCTCAACGTTGTGTGAGCAGGAGTCTTATTCTGGGTTGACGCGGGAATAGTAATTGTGTAATAATATCAATTAACAGGTCTCTGTGCTTGGGCAACAACAAATTATCCTACCAACCGAGTTTTACCATGACCGCAACTCTAGATAGACGCGAAAACGCAAGCCTATGGGGTCGCTTCTGCGATTGGATCACCAGCACCGAAAATCGCCTTTACATTGGGTGGTTCGGTGTACTGATGATCCCGACCCTGTTAACTGCAACCTCCGTATTCATTACTGCTTTTATCGCAGCTCCGCCAGTAGATATTGACGGTATTCGCGAGCCCGTTTCTGGTTCTCTTATATACGGGAACAATATAATCTCTGGTGCTATTATCCCCACCTCCGCCGCTATCGGTTTGCACTTCTACCCCATTTGGGAAGCGGCATCTATTGATGAATGGCTATACAACGGCGGTCCCTACGAACTAATCGTTCTTCACTTCCTGCTTGGAGTAGCTTGCTACATGGGTCGTGAGTGGGAACTTAGCTTCCGCTTGGGTATGCGCCCTTGGATCGCTGTTGCGTACTCAGCCCCTGTTGCAGCCGCCACCGCCGTTTTTTTGATCTACCCTATTGGTCAAGGAAGCTTCTCCGACGGTATGCCTTTAGGAATCTCTGGCACCTTCAACTTTATGATCGTGTTCCAAGCTGAACACAACATCCTTATGCATCCGTTCCACATGTTGGGTGTGGCTGGCGTATTCGGCGGATCTCTATTCAGTGCTATGCATGGTTCCTTGGTAACTTCTAGCCTGATCCGGGAAACCACTGAGAATGAATCCGCTAACGCGGGTTACAGGTTTGGTCAGGAAGAGGAAACATATAACATTGTAGCTGCTCACGGTTACTTCGGTCGATTGATCTTCCAATATGCTAGCTTTAATAACTCCCGTTCCCTACACTTTTTCTTGGCTGCTTGGCCAGTAGTAGGTATCTGGTTTACCGCTTTGGGCATAAGCACAATGGCTTTCAACCTAAACGGTTTCAACTTTAACCAATCCGTAGTTGATAGCCAGGGACGTGTCATAAACACATGGGCCGACATTATCAACCGCGCCAACCTTGGTATGGAGGTTATGCATGAACGTAACGCTCACAACTTCCCTCTAGATCTGGCTTCCGTTGAAGCTCCTTCTCTAAATGGCTAACTAGCATTATGCCGATGGATCGTTAGTAGTCGCCATCGGTGCAGGAGTAAGCATTTCATTATTCTAGTTCTGGCACTCCGAGCTGCAATTGGGACCCCTATATATTCGGGTCATGGTAATGGACCTTAGAAGAAGGACGAGCCTTCGTCGTTCCTCTTCTTCTAAGGTAATTATCTCCTCTTCGTTCGGGACGGGTATAAATAGTCATTGGATTGTACAGAGCAGGTGGGGAGGGGCGGCGGCGGCGGCGGACGTGGCCAAGCGGATTAAGGCAGTGGACTGTGGATCCACTATGCGCGGGTTCAATCCCCGTCGTTCGCCTCCAAGAAAAGTATGAAGTATGCGAGGGAGGAATCGTAGAGAGCGGATTCCTTCACGGCAGCTAACACATATTTCATAAATGACTATTCCCACCAACGATCCCCTCTCAGCCGGTGCAAATTATCTGTCTCTGTATCTCCCGCCCGCGTCATCGTTATTGTTAGAAGGCAACATATAGTACCTACTCAATTACTCTTTCACGGACGAAAAATCATTTGTTGAAGCTGCTGGGGTTCAACGATATATAGAAAAACGTTGTCGTCGAGGTTTCCGACGGGTGGGCTGGACGACTACTTTGGGGGGGTCATTGATTGCGATCCCCTCAAACCGCAGGGGGGAAAATATCCCCGATGATCCCTCACATCAATTATTCGTACTGAACAGTCTAGTAATACCCCTCGCCTTACCAGTCCTGTGGGAGGGTTTCGGTGGCAGGGGTGCAAGGAACAGAAACTGCAAGCCTCATCATCCGTTGGTGCTGGAAAGATATATAATATGTACCGTCCGCACAAGCCAAAGTGAGTGCGAGCGGGGGATGCATGGCAAACGCTTCAGTTCTTTGGCGGATATCTTAACGAATAAACCGGAGGAGAGTGCCCAGACTGCAGCCGAACCTACACAAAATAACGTCGGGGAAAGCAAAACAAGCCGAGGTGTGTCCTTGATATACTTAAGATACTTCGGTCGATCGGACGACGGTTATAGGCTCTTCGATGTACGGGCTACGAGGGAATATAGGAATATTCGTTTCGGGTCGTCCAATTACCAATGCGCCGGACCGAATACTAGTCCACATAATAAATGTTCTGAACAAACCTCATATCTTATCACACGTACGAACTGCTGTATATGTTTCCCGCTCCAGTCAGCCCCGCGGCGCGCGGTCCGCTGCGACAGAGGATATATATATATATATCAAAATGATTCAATCGATCAATTCCGAGCATTATTGGATCAGTGGTTGATCCTACTGTTAAAAAAGCTGTCCTACAAAAATGGGTTCGTTACTCAAGTGCACCCTGCAGCAAGATATGTGTCGAGTGGAAAAGACTGCGTATCGGTATCCATATTCGGCGAGCGAAATCGGCTGAACGCTAGATATTGGACCATTCTTCCACCACTGCGCATACCACCAAGTGCGAGTCTTACTGACGTAGGCGTCATTGGGGAGAGCGAGGAACTTCTATCCGCCGGAATCGTTCGAGAGGGGTTCATAACTTCTTTTAAGGAGGCCGTTTCCGAGTATGATCTCCGTATAACGACGGATCGTGTCATTGGTAGTACTGCAACTAATTGGCGCGAATCCAGTCAATCTGAACTTGATAGAATACGTTTTCATTTTAACGATTTTGTGAAGGTGCTATTGCGTGTGGGGAGGAACTTATTTTGTCATCATCCGGAAGCTCAAATTCGAATATGTCGGATGGAAAATAAGGGTTTCCATGATGCGGTTACCCCACATCCATTGAATCGTTGGGGCACCACCGGCGAAATCAATCATTGGTTGAATGATTATCGATCTAGAGGCGATAGATACAAATATGTCGATCTTCACCCAAATGTGTATGAGTGGTCTGATCGTGCGGGAGGGTCGAGAGTATTCGCAAGGTATTCCATGCCCACGCGGAACCATTCAATGACGGTGTACGATCACGTAGGATTTACCACGGGTCAGGATCAAATTGGTCGGTGGGGGTACAGCATGAAATACGTCAAGTTCTCTTTCATTTGTGAAAGGCTCGATCTCGTGATCCATGAGTTCGAAGATGCGGATGACCCGCCGTCCCCGACCAATACTATTATTTTCCATCTGGAAACAATGTTTGGTGTTTCGGGCAATCACAAACCATCCCAATCGCCGCCGGATGAATTAGAAGCTTCGTACCCGAAAAACGATGCAACGGTCGTCGATAGATTTATAACGGACCTACCTATGCGGAATGAACCCTACGCTGAGTGCGCGGGGCGGAGGAGGCCCCGCGCCGGAGGAAACACAACTCCTGCGATGCCCGGGGAGTACAACTGGTTTAATCCCGCGAAACGACGAATTGAGACGACGGGTTCACTCACTTGTTATCGCGAGGCAAAAACCACACCAAGGTGCTCGGATCGTCTGCATCTTTTGGGTTGTAAGCGAAGGCTCTCGCCCCGTCATTGCCATCTTGTGGGGGGGATTATTGAGAACAATAGTATTGCATACAAACAATCACGAAAGATCTTTTCCGTGCGTTTCCCTCCGACTTTCGTCGAGCACCGGCGCCTTATACTCCCGGATAGAGATATTATATCGATTATTCAGTCACATATATCCGATTATATCATGTACCCCAATCACCCGCCGCAAGCTCGTGATAGACCGTTCTTCGCTCTTGCTCGTCACGCCGCATGTGAATTGTTCCATTTTCCTTCAGCCCAGACTAATTCATTATTATTGCGCGGAAAAACCACTAGGGTTGGCCCTACCAGACAACCGTCTATCACAAAATCCTTTCATATAAAAAGGATGGGCAATATGAGCGTAATCACCTCTTGCAGGCCCCACGCTTGCGCCGAGGTTCTCACTCCGACGAAAGGAAGCGTCGGGTGTGCTGCTGAGTCCAGGGATGTAAAAGGTGTCAGCTCCTCAGGGGGTATCATGAAGGGTGGTCAGTCTCGCACGGATAAAGGGATAGGGATTCATACTAAACCCGAGGATATGCTTGACTGTATTAGGGAATCGTCCACCGGAGCAAGTTCGACGGATTTTGCAAGCTTGATTGGACGCGGGTTTTTTGCTGAGGAAAGCACCGCCTTATTTTATTCATTCAAAGATGAAACGTATTCAAAAAAGTATCCTATGCCGCCACGTCCAAACGAACTGGTTGTTGACGGAACAAACATTTGTGTGGCGGGCGGGGATCATAATAATGCTTTCGGGGAATGCAACTGGTTCCGGGCAGATACGCCACCTTTTTTATTGACTCGCAAACTGTGGAAATACTGGGGTGCAATCCCAGAAACACGTGGAAAACATGCATCATCAAGAAGCAATGATCGTACTAATATGATGAATGTACGGGGGTTCAATATTGATCAACCGTCATCACGCAGACCCACAATCCAATGGCTATCAAGGAACAATTGTAATAATGAATATCCGACCATGGGCCCGCCCCCCTGTGCTCTCCTAGTTCTGGTAAAAGGCTCGAGCTATATCGATCCTCGGAGACGCCTTGCAGTCATTCTATTTTTGTTGGATGCTTCGCGGAAATATCGATCGGATAGGTGGTCTATGCTTGGGGGTATGATACACAATCCGATTGGGGGGCAAAATGATGGGTTTTTTCTATATTCCCCAACGAATATAAAGTGTTATGTGCAGAATATCGGGTATTTTATACGCACTAGGGAAAGGACTAATGGATGGTCGTACAGTAGTAAGAGTTTGGATCTTTATTCAACGGTAAAGGTTATCCTTATCGAGTGTATGATGACGGGCGAACACATCTATCGAAATGACTTCAGTTTTCCCTACAATCATCATTTATTCAATAATGATTCTGGTCATCGGATCGCCCAAGAGCAAGGACTTTATGACTCACGCTACTTGGCTAGAAGCTATGATAATGGTATTGCCAATTATCATATCCGTCATTCCGACTCGAGGAATTTTATCTACCTTGCTCTCTGGCAAAGAGTTACTCCATCGAATCATACATATAGAATACCTCCTGTTCAAGTCCGATCGGGAATGTCCTCCCCTTCCAGAGGCATCCCACCGATAGGTTCTGCGGAGACTGGACGATCATATCCGATGAATGATCTAGCAGCATACTTTGATGCTCATTCGATACCGATATCCATGAGCGATTTTTACGAGGATGAACGTTACTTCACGGTGGATGACATAAGGATGAATGGAATGAAGCTGTTGGCGGCGAGTCTGTGCCGATTCCTTCCTTTTTTGGGGCGGATAGAGAAAAAGCCCCCGCGCGTCATATGGATCCGAGATATGCATGAATTGGATTTCAAGGGGGAGCGCTTTGCTCGAGCGGGAATAGGCACCAAATTAGCATCCCGTTCATTATCAATATTATCGGCCGGATTTGCGACTTGTACACAAAGTATGATTGTTACTGGTCCGACCCACCCACCCGGAGAAATTGATCCACCTCTAATATGTGCGAACCGATCAGAAAGATTGACAGACGTTCGAGCGCTTAGTATACCGCGACGAAAAAAGGAATTTCCTGCTCTCCTGCGCAGCAAACGCTTCGACTTGTTATTAGAAGATGATAATTTGTCTCGTATCAGTGCGTTCGGATATATAATCATGTGTGACTACGCGCGAGATCCGGCATCACCTGCTCATGAAGCCTTATTAATCGGTATGTCCCACTCAGTTTTCCCCGGTCACGCGATCGGATCAGTTCCGCTCGGACAAGTCGTTCCTGACCACGACGTATGTATGGATACTGGCCATTATTCCGATAAATATGTTTACAGAGTCGGAAGGTCTGTTGCGCACAGTACAGTCATAGGAATTCTTCCGACGAGTCCCTCCTCGTACGGAAGTGAAACGAAGGACCCGTCGGGTATAAAACTTTATTCTTGGTCCGCATGGTACTTAGAACCCTCCATTGCCGAAAGCACAGCGAGAGAATTCACTAGACTATTATCCCGTGTTTCGGGTAGCTTAGCTGGATCAGCCCGACGATATAGCTGGCCCGTAGCAGACGACGATCAGCAACAACGATATTATTCAAACAATTCCGTGAGGTCGTCCGCCGAGTACGATTTCACTTCGGCCCGCAGTGCCGCCTCGGAAAATATCGTTGCAGAATCCCCAAGGTTAGAAGATACACGTAAGGGTGAGTCTGCCGGCGGTGAGGTAGGATTCGGTCCCCGTCCCCAAATAATAACTCCGCCGGGTACGGCGTGGAATGCAATTTTGGCCGTTCCATCGCCGCCTGTGCTCGACGAAGAGGGATTTGGAATGACGAATGATACGGCAGCCCGCCCTCTCGCCCGCCCGGGCCTCCTTCCTGCCATCAGCAATATATCTGATTGGGTACAAACCGCATATGCCCGGGGAAAGCGGACTCTTGCTAACCATTTGATGCACGATTCTGTCGTCCATGTCCTCCGTAACCCTCTTTGCTACGCCCACAAAAGGATCTCCTTCCAAAGATTATCAAGAATGAGAAAGGGAGCGGAGTCCCAATCGGAAAGTATGCCATCGACAGATCGACCCGGAATTTTAGGGGTCTATATACCCACAGGATGCAGAGGGTGCCAGCAAACCAATCAATCAGTGTTACCTATGGGCAAACGATTCGTTTGGGATGGTTCGCTTTCGAGATATTGTACATTCGCCACGTCTTCGCACCAACCGTTCATGGATAAAGGAGAACTTGTTCCGGATCAAGGCGGCTCAACGATGCCGAAAGGGCTTCATGCCGTTCGCAGACACAAAAAAGGAGTTTGCGGAGGAGCGGACCAACAATTTTATGCTCATGACACAGACGGTGTAGTTCCTCCTATAGCGGTCGCCGGTCAATCAACTGCGGATGAGAGGTCGGCGGGCATTGAGAGCGAGTCCCCAGACGCACGTCGTCGGCCAAGTATCGATATGCTCACACGTACCGATAATATTGGTTTACGGTCGGAACATACGCACGTATTTCACCCCGTGTATTCGTACCAAGCCCGGGCTTTTTTCGAATCTCCTTCGGATACGTTTGCTCGCTCTGAATTGCCAAACCATGAAATATGGTGGCTCGGAGGAGTGGGTTCGCAACCACCCCAAGATCCCCCCACCCACAGCACCCTTCCTGAAAGTCATCGATATTCATTAAAAAACAACCGTGTAGCCAACACAGGATGTCGCTGCATCAAGCGATAGGGTTTGTTCAACAAAAGAACGAACTGGCGGCTTTATCGGGGCAGGATGAAGTCGACACTCCACACGTATTACATAGAATGAATTCATACTTGTAGTTTTTTTTTCTACCACCCCCACTACAACGAGTCCAAGAAGTGGAGCTGGGCGGCGCGAGGTCAGAAGGAATGATTTGCTTGTCGGGTCAAACAGCTACTGACTACCGGAAGAGTCCGATAAGAACGAATCGGTCTCGCTCGGACCCCCCCCCAACAAATATTCAGTATTTTTGTGTATACTGCTGTTGGGGCAATTGTTTGTTCCCGATCGATAACCGAACGCTATATCGGAAAGGAGTAGTATATCGAACGGTTAAGATCGGCGGACAAATACTAGTGCAATCATCTACAATAAAGATATGCTCGACCGACAACACGCAGGGTTTACTTTATTCCGCTGCTTTAATTGGCCGGCGAGGAGTGGGACGCCGCGTGCGGTTATCGCCGCCCGGTAGAGGTGTGGAATCCAAATTTATGGGTGCCACCAAAGATCAATAACCCTATTTATTATTAATACGAGGTACCATACATTATGGTGCCGCCGAATGAAAGCCGACCTTCCAACATTGTCGATTTATTAGTTTTGCGAGCGGGATTGACGGGGCTCGAACCCGCAACTTCCGTCTTGACAGGGCGGTACTCTAACCGATTGAACTACAATCCCGCTGGATACAGTTTACTTGTGAAACCAATAAGTATGAAGTCTTTGTGCCAAACCCGTATACTACTATTACTGCGATTACTACGATTATTACTTCCGATGTCATTGAGTGCTTATACGTAACTCTATGGATATTCGTATAGGTAGAAACAACTACATCTATTGCCAGACGTGCGCGAATTTGGCGGCCCTTTATCCGTCATTCATTATGAAAATTGTAGTCATTCAGCCCGCCTCGATACCGCGCCGTACACGGCGCGGTATCGAGGCGGGGTTGCTTCATGGCTGGCGCGGCGTAGACCCTACTCACGTCTGATACTGGTATTAGATATTCAGGGGGAGGTTCGTTTTGGGTCGGGCTGGATTCGAACCAGCGTAGGCATTGCCAGCGGATTTACAATCCGTCCCCATTAACCGCTCGAGCACCGACCCGGTGATACTTTGGTAACAGGGACACTCGGCCGCGCTAGGCCGCTGTCAATGGGCAATAACGTATGTATGTAAAACAACGATTCCGTGGATGGGCGCGGCGCAGCTCGCGGTTAACAGGAATTTGTTGATACCCTCAGGGGAATTTGAATCCCCGTCGCCTCCTTGAAAGAGAGGTGTCCTGGGCCACTAGACGATGAGGGCCTTATCCTTATTCTAATGTTACTTCATCCGCCGCCTCCCTGTCAATATTAAAAATCGCGGTTCCTTACCTAGTCCAGCTCGATCATTCATCTATAGATCCGGCTAAACCCCTCCCTCCCTCCCTCCCTCCCTCCCTCCCCCTCTCACGACGAATGAATCGGCGAGACAGAAACTTTGGTCGGTCATGGGCCAAAGCCTCGGCTCAGTCCCTACCAGGATGACCTGAGTAGGGTATTTCCCCAGCAAGTGTTAGCTCCCTCACTCACGCCAATCACATGAATGATTTCTTTCTGTACACTCGAGTATGCGGTAGTCTTACGAATTGGTCCGAAAAGTATAGGATGGCCGAGGTAAGCCCATTTAACATAGGGCAAGTATGCCACTATTTTTTAGGTCGAGCTTGCCTCCTCATTATCAGTCAAACGAACTATTTTTCGCTTCGCAATCAATGTGCGTCTGTTGAGAGCACGGAATCACACGAGGAGGACCCCCCCCATTCTGCCGTGTAACACCCCTTCGCCGGCCGGCCAGCCAGAAATAAGATTGTTTTCAACTCCGACAATAAAAGGCAAACAAATACGTTATGCCTCCCCGTTTTAATTGGTCATCTTATGAAACGGATATAAGAGCTGACAGGTCATGTCAATCTTACACAATATGAGTAACCGATCCAACAAGTGGTCATGGCTAGCTGGGAATGGCGGTGGGGACGATAGGGTCCCCCATCCTTCTTCTATGGTAACTACGCGACGGAAGTGTGGGTTGCGCCACGAGGGGGATGATCGATCCGGCGGCCGCATAACTGAACCGACGCTGCGGTGACTGATTAGACTTATTATGCAATCGCGCCCGCGCAGCGCGCGTAGTACGAAAGCCAGCCACGGAGCCTATTTGGCTCGAGCCCCCCCGAAAGAGCACATCCTTGCCACCGATCGGCGACCAAACTAGATTTGTATCTGCTCCTACGGTTTATCCGAATAAGTGCTGTTGACTCGGCGGTAGAGTTATGCTGTGGTAAGGAATAAGTCCTCGTCGGTCATAAAAAGCCGATCGGCTAGGGCGGCTGGCTGTAAACCCCGTAGCACAATGTTTACAATATTGTTGTGCAAGGGGGGCACTCTCTATCTCGCTATCGTTTCATAGCGCCGTCAAAAAAAAGGCTTTCTATAACGAGGCGTATCCGGGCGGACCGTCAAAAGTTTTATTAGGAGGACGCAAAACGGGGGGGTTTCTAGCACCACGAAGGCCGGCCTCCGGCGACTCCTACCCTTTACTCCGCGCAGTTCGCGTTGGCTGGCGTTATCCTGCGCTGGATGCCGCAGCACAGATGTAACGGGAGGGCGCCGCCGGTCTTCCTCCTCCTCCTCCTCCTCCTCCTCCTCCTCCTCCTCCTCCTCCTCCGCCCACCCCTGTGCCCTTCTATTTCGTCACCCTTACTCCACTTCGATGCTCGGATTCGGATTATCGGAAGAAGGCTGTTCCCAGTTCGTACGACGTAATAGTGAATAGATAGTTAGAGGGCGACAAGTTTTTCAACTACCGATATTTGCTCGAACCGCGACCGGGACGGCAATAGGAGGGAGGGGTGGCGGCGGCGGGCCGCCAGATATTCATAATCCATCCCCCGCGTCGCAAGCAGGTACGAGAGGCATGGCCTTCGATCCAAGGAGGGATACACTAGATAATCGATCTAATCTATGCCCGTTCGTTCAAAGAGTCAGCCCCTTTACGCCGCGCGCGACCTACATCCCACCAAGACAATGATTCTATCCGCCGAAGAGGAATAACATTCGATGAATGCTCCATGCTATCGGAGTTAGAAGGATGAGTAGTAAGGTTAGCGGTAGTTGTTAGCGTCAAGCGATACTCGGCACCTTTTTTTATTCGAAGAGAATCCTGTGGCTCGTAAAAATCAGGCACGGTATGATCTTTGCGCAGGGGCCGGCCGATCCAAGTATCGGGCATCGAGATACGTTTTAGACGTGGATGACTCTCATGAAAAATCCCCAACATGTCATACGATTCCCGTTCTTGGAGATCAGCGCTCTTCCGAACCCGGAAAACGGACGGAATTCTGGGATGTTTTTTCGAAACAGACACTTTTATACATAATTCTTCAGGTTGATCCGCCTCCTCGTCATCTTGCACCTTCGCCAGATGATACACGCTAGCCAATAGTCCCCCTGGAGCCACGTCACGAGCGCACTGGGCACGGGGATGATTAGAACCATAGACGTATAAAGCGACAGCTATGGAAGGCCGATCTTCGGATTGGATTTGTGGGGTCTCGATACCTTGGTGGTCAAAACCTAGAGGTCTGTGAGCTGACTCATGCTCGGCGGGCCGGGCTGGCAATTGGCCCTGCACCTTCCCATCACTTGCCGAAGTTGCGGAAATATCTAACGTATTCTAGTTCAATTGATAAAATGTCCAACAAACAAAATCTCTCTATGTTTCGTTCCGCGCTGGTCAGTCTCGCTGATCCCTCGCGCATCGTCACTGGGAAGATACCGAACATTATCATTTCGGTTGTTTGAGGGCGGCTTGGCCCTCCTCCCTTTGGGGGCCGTCCCGTTCGGACTTTTCGAGCGATCCTCATTTGCCAAACCCTTTGGGGACGCATATTGGAGACGATGATGAATTTATGGTTCAGAGTGATGAATCTATTTCCCCGTCGAAGCTTCTTCCTATGGTCATACGTCTCTCGAGAAACCTTCTTGCGAGGCTTTATTATAGCATCTATAAGAGCCTCCGGCTTCGGTGGGCAACCAGGCGGGTAAATATCTGCGGGAATTGATTTATCCACTCCGCGAACGGTGCTGTGGGGATCAGTACTAAGCATGCCTCCTGTAACGGTACGTGCTCCCATGGCGATCGCATACTTTGGCTCAGGCATTTGCTCATACGATCTCACTAAGGAAGGAGCCATTTTCATTGTCGCGGTGCCAGCCGTTATTGTGAGGTCAGCCTGTCTGGGGCTAGATCTCGGTACTGAACCATGACGATCGGAATCGGATCGTGAACCGATTAGCGGAGCAAATTCGATGGAACAACAACTAGTGCCATAGGGGAGTGGCCGTGAGCTGGAGAGCCTAGCCCAATTCGTGGAATCATTCAGAGTAGTCGGTACAATGGAATCCGGGGTTGCCCGATCGCCAGAAGGCCGCCCCATCGGATTCACCATTAGATCATTCACGGTATTGTTCCCAATACCATTATAAAACCCGAAATATTCGTACGTTGAGACCATTCCAATGCTCCTTTTCGCCACGCGTAGACCGAACCAACAACTGGAATAGTAACAGAAGTGAAAGCTTCGATGGAAGCAAATATACCCAATTCGTTGAAGCTCGTGGCCCATGGGTGAGGAAAAACTGTTTCGACATCAAGAATGACAGGGACTGGGGCGAACATGTAATAACGAATCTGGAATTTGGTCCGAGTGTCTCCCGTAGGTTCCATACCTGATTCGTGACCGATAAACTTTTCTGGCCCTCTGCTGACAGGTGCCGCAGTGCCAGGAATCGGATAAGCTACTAGGGGGGCAGAACTCGCTATTAGTGGAGATAGCAGGAAGGAATTGTATTCGAGGATCGAGAGCATGAATATACTCCTGCCAAAGTTCCAACTAGATTAGATCGAACGCGGAAGTATTTGTTATATATATATATATATATATTGATGAAGGTCCCCGGACGGCGGAGGAGGAGGAGGAGGAGGAGGAGGAGGAGGTAGTTGGGCACACACAGCCAGCCTTATTTATCATTTATTGCACCAAGTTTTATTCCCTATCAATCCTTTATTATTGACCAACAACCACATCGGACCAAACAATAAATCATTTCTATCAGTGGAAGACGGTGGTGGTCCTCCCGCTCGGAGGTGGCGCGAGCGGGAGGACTCGCATGTCGTCGTCATCATCATCATCGGTTATTTTATGATTCTGTCAAAAAAGAAAAATGATGGGATGAGTTCCATGTCATCTCAGGTTCGGCAGATGGGGGGGAGGGCGGGTAAATAGGGCGCGCCGCGGCCCTACTACGTATTTTAATCGCAAGCATTATAAGTGAAACAACTTTGTTTCGTCTCTCCTTCGTAGCTATATGGTACTATTCTCATTTCGAGAACCCGGAATAGGATGCTTTATCATCGTATAAGGGCTCGCGGCGATCGGGGAAAGGCCGAGTCCGCCCCGTACCTCTCCAAAGGTAAGGGTTTTTTGTAAACGGGCGCGGAGCCGCGCCCGAAGCAGCTCCATTAGTCCTAAAGTATATCAAATATTTTGCCGTGCCGCCGCAGATTCGCTGGACGACGATTCGGCATTCACTAGCAAAGAGTGTTCATCGTCCGAATGGAATGGAAGTGAGACTACACCTTATTTATATTTCTTTATATATATATAAAGAAAAGGGCGAAAACCCCATGGCACGAAAATAGAATATCTTTAGCTCCCCTGTACCCTCGTCCCCGTCACGTCCAGCAATGATGGATCAACACAACCGAATTGGGCCATATCGAGTGAATACGGCGGAGGTCCACGCAAACAAACTGAAATATTGAATGTAATGCTATTGCTCTCCAGCCACGCGGAGGGAGTTAGACACGGGTCTTTTTATTTAGCATCTTCCCCCGTACCGAACGCATCGAACAGTGTTGTTTGGCATCGGCACACGACACTAGGTGCTCTCCCGCCGACCCACGACATTCTACTAAGAGTTCCACGTGAGTATCCGCCTCCTTTCGTTCGTCGAGTACGCCACAAATACTTTCGGTCATGTAAGCGACTGATTGCCTACCGGCAAAGTAATAATTATAATGGATGATGCGGATAATGACCTACTTAACTCAGCGGTCAGAGTATCGCTTTCATACGGCGAGGGTCATTGGTTCGAATCCAATAGTAGGTAAAACGTATCGTACCCCGTCTCCATATTTCGACGGGGGGTCGGCGAAGTTTCAATACGAATAGTTCCTCTCTTCATAAAGGCCCTCCCCGCGGAAACCATTTTTTATTGCGTAACCCTGGTGGTTTTATCGGGGACGGGAGCAGCGATAGCGTCTAACCGCGCCTTAGCCCTTCTTAATGCTGAATTAGCCTCGATAGTCTTTTTCCCCCCTCTGGCCCGAGCCGCTTCATCCCGAGCTCTTAGATAAACCTCCCGAGCCTGCTGGGGATCAATATCCACGGCTTTATCCGCTTTATTAACCAATAAAGTTGTTCGATTATCGTCCACCACAGCAAAACCGCCCATCAACGCCAGAATTGACCATTGCCCATCGATACGTATTTTCGGTATCCCAATGTCCGGGGCTGCTGGGGGTGGAGCGTGGTTAGATAGTGCGCCGATTTGACCACTACTTGTAGATAGAATAACCTCTTGAACTTCTTCCGGATTCCGAACAACTTGATTAGGGGTCATTACGCGGAGGTTTAGAGTCATTTCTTTTGGATCTCCGCTCATTAGACCATTGCAGCCTTCGCGGTCGCTTCATCGATATTACCTACCGAGTGAGAAGATTGTTCGGGAGGACTATCTAATTCTCCGGGAAGGACCATTTGAAAACCCTTGATCGTTTCTGCGGGAGTTACGTATTTCCCAGGGGAGCCGGTAAACACCTCTGCCACGAGAAGGGGTTGCGGTAAGAAACGTTCTATCTTTCGCGCCCTCGCAACGGGCAAACGATCTTCCTCCGATAATTCATCAAGTCCAAGAATAGCTGTAATGTCTTGAGGTTCCTTGTAACGTTGCAGAGTTTGCTTCACTCCTTGCGCAGTTCTGTAGTGTTGCTCGCCGACAATCCGGGGTTGAAGCGTGGTAGAAGTGGAATCTAAGGGATCTACTGCTGGATAAATACCCTTGGCGGCTAATCCCCTGGAGAGCACGGTGGTAGCATCTAGATGTGCGAATGTTGTAGCAGGAGCAGGGTCGGTCAAATCGTCCGCGGGTACATAGACCGCTTGAATGGAGGTGATAGATCCCTCTCTCGTGGAAGTAATTCTTTCTTGCAAAGAACCCATTTCTGTGCCAAGCGTCGGCTGATGGCCCACAGCGGGAGGCATTCTACCTAATAGAGCGGAGACTTCGGATCCCGCTTGAACAGATCGGGGAATATTGTCGATGAATAGGAGTACGTCTTGCTTATTAGAATCCCTGGAATATTCGGCCATGGTTGAAGCGGTTAAACCAGCTCTCATACGAGCTCCCGGTGGTTCATTCATCTGACCGTAAACCAAAGCCACTTTTGATTCGGAAATATTCTGTGCATTAATCACCTTCGATTCTTTCATTTCCATGTAAAGGTCGTTCCCCTCGCGGGTACGCTCTCCAACCCCGCCGGATACGGACACACCACCGTGGGCCTTGGCAATGTTGTTAATCAATTCCATTATTAGTACTGTTTTTCCTACTCCGGCCCCTCCGAACAATCCAATCTTTCCTCCACGGCGGTAAGGAGCTAACAGATCTACCACTTTGATCCCCGTCTCAAATATCGATAGTTTGGTATCCAACTGCGTGAAGGCTGGAGCGGTTCTATGGATGGGAGGTTTTTTGCCGGCACCCACAGAACCTAAATCATCGACAGCTTCCCCTAGAGCATTAAAAATTCGTCCAAGAGTAGCTTCACCGACCGGCACACTCAGGGGAGCTCCCGTGTCAATAACTTCCATTCCCCTCGTCAGGCCATCCGTCGCGCTCATAGCTACAGCTCTCACCTCATTATTCCCCAAGGATTGTTGTACTTCGCAAGTGACATTTATTTCTTGACCAGCCGGATTTCGGCCTGTTACCGTCAAGGAATTGTAGATGTTAGGCATCTTGTCCGGGGAGAGAGACACATCCGAGACTGGACCAATAATCTGGGTAATACGTCCCACATTCCCGGAGTGGGCAACCCCGCCGCCAAAAGTGAGAGCATTTATTTTCGTGGGATGACAGTAGTATTGAATTTTCCGCCCGCTGATTGTACTGATCAGGATCTTCGGTATCAGATCGTTCGATGGAGTTACACCCTAGTTTACTCATACGTATTTAGTGTAGATCAGTTCATTCTTTTTATTCCATCCTCGCGTAATCTAACAGTACTTATTCCCGGCCGGAAGGAAACTGTTTTCCATTTCGGGGCGGACGACCTTTACGAACTCATATCATAATACATAATGAGATTGAAATCAATTCCGATGATCGTCTCATGCCGCCGTCTGCTCCTGGTGCCCTCCGATCCTTTACACAGATATTCTATATCCTCCACTCGCTCATCGTCAATCAACAACTAGTTTAACGCCTATAATGAGTTCTAGTTCGATACCGCCGATGTGGAAAGGGAAAGCCCGCCGCCCCAGCTACGACCGCGGGCATCCGCGCCACGCGGCGTAATATATCGTTGGAACCGCGCTTCCCACGCGGTCGCCGCGGCAAGGGGCGCCGCGATCATTCATTCATTCATTCATTCCCTTTCGACCAAGGCATACGGTTGTTTCGGGCGGGGGATCGTCCGATGTTCTCCCGAACAGTCAGTCATTACTCAGTAAATGCTCGAGTTCGAACCCTTATTTTTGTCCCTTTCTCCGGCAAAAGCGCGGCCTTTTGTTACGAAGATGATTCCTCCACGGATACTTACCAATTGGGTTGCGTTACATATTGGGAACAAGATACAATGGTAGTGCTTCGCCGTCGATAAAGATCCCTCTGCTCCAGCAGCCCCCGCCGGGTGGGTACGACAAAGATGTTGTCGTCCGCGATCGAATCATAGAACCTTTCATCCGTCGAGCAGACCTCATCATCCTTGCAAGAGTTATTGATTGAACTTCGGGGAGGAACCCACGTCACCGCAAACGGAAACTAAAGCAAGTGTTGGATCCAAGGCCGGCGTGAAGGATCACAGATTAACTCATTACACTCCCGATTACCAGACCAAAGACACCGATATTCCGGCAGCATCCCGAATGACTCCGCAACCCGGAGTGCCCGCCGAAGAAGCGGGAGCCGCAGTAGCCGCGGAATCCTCCACAGGAACGTGGACTACCGTTTGGACCGATGGACTGACTAATCTTGATCGTTATAAAGGTCGGTGCTATGATATCGAACCCGTTCCGGGGGAAAAAGATCAATACATTGCTTATGCAGCTCATCCTTCGGACCTGTCTGAGGAAGGTTCCGTTACCAACATGTCCACCTCCATAGTGGGTAATGTTTTTGGATCCAAGGCCTTACGAGCCCCGCGTTCGGAAGATCTGCGAATCCCCCCCGCTTATTCCAAGACCTCCAAGGGTCCACCCCATGGTATCCAAGTCGAAAGGGATAAATCGAACAAATATGGCCGTCCCTCGCTGGGATGTACTATAAAACCCAAGTTGGGTCTATCCGCTAAAAACTACGGCAGAGCAGTCCATGAACGTCTTCGTGGTGGACTCGATTTCACCAAAGATGATGAGAACGTAAATCCTCAACCATTCATGCGTTGGCGAGATCGTTTCGTATTCGTAGCGGAAGCTCTTTATAAGGCTCAGTCCGAAACAGGCGAGATTAAGGGTCATCACCTGAATGCTACCGCGGGTACATGCGAAGAAATGATGAAAAGGGCAGAATTCGCTAGGGAATTGGGAGTGCCCATCACCATGCATGACCATTCGACAGGAGGTTTTACCGCAAATACTAGTCTGGCCTATTATTGCCGGGACAATGGTCTACTCCCACACATCCATCGCGCAATGCATGCTGTTATTGACAGACAAAAAAATCATGGTATTCATTTCCGTGTATTGGCCAAAGCATCACGCATGTCCGGTGGAGATCACATTCATGGTGGTACCGTTGTGGGTAAGCTTGAGGGGGAACGCCAAGTAACCCTAGGTTTCGTGGATCTGCTTCGGGATGATTATATTGATAAAGACCGAAGTCGTGGTATTCACCCTACCCAGGATTGGGTATCTATGCCTGGTGTCTTGCCCGTCGCCTCCGGAGGCATTCACGTTTGGCATATGCCCGCTTTGACCGAAATATTTGGAGATGATTCTGTATTACAATTCGGCGGGGGCACTTTGGGCCACCCTTGGGGGAACGCACCTGGTGCAGTAGCGAATCGAGTCGCTTTGGAAGCTTGTGTACAAGCCCGTAACGAAGGACGTGATCTCGCTATTGAGGGTAATGAGGTTATTCGTGAAGCTAGTAAGTGGAGTCCTGAACTAGCTGCGGCTTGCGAGGTATGGAAAGAAATCAAGTTTGAATTTGAAACGATTGACACTATTTGAGATGGTACACCACCCTGTATAAGGGCCGCTCGGGGCCAACTATTCCCTAGCGCACCCCTCGAATCATATCGAGTAGGTTCAAAAAGAGGATGGGTCATCCCTTAATCCCCCACCTTGCCCTGGGCTAGGTAGGAATGAATCGGCTGCTTCATCCAATAGGACTCAGTACCAACCAATCATTATTGCCCGCGCTCTGAAGACTCATAGATGCTCCCTTCATCCGATACGAGGTTCGCAGCTCCTCGGCTGAAAGCCGCCTTCATCGTCCGTCCCGCACGGGCGGCTAGGGGCGGGTGGCTTTGACATAAAGCCTGCTCGTCGGTAATAATGTGGATTATAGAATTATTGTTCAACCCCCAGGAATTTTGATAAGCGAAGGGGAATTGTCATATATTTACCAACTCCGTTGAATGTGCATCGTCCCTTATAATTCCCGCCCGAATCGGGTTACACGGTCGCCCGGTGGAGCCAATAGGGTTGTATCGGCGGAGGACAAACGGCGGGGCGGCGGCGACTCGCGTAGATGGGTGATTGTCGTACGGGCAGGCGTTCGTGTGACTAACTAATTATTTGAATGACATGAAGTGTTTTATTCCCATGCGGGCGGGGAAAATTGACTGCCGGATCAAGAATCCCCAACGCAACCCACCACTCTGTGTATGTGGGTGGGAGATAGAGCACAAGTTTGTGGGCCATTACTAGTATAGTAAATACACTTATCCAATTTTCTCGATAAGGAGAGTTAACGTCCCCGACGAGCCGCCGCCCGCCGCCTGCCCGCCGGAGGATACGCGCAGTACCGAGGAATCAATTGATTGGAATCCCTATTGTGAGAGCCGCCCGGCCGGCGGGGGGGAGCGCATTCGTGAGTAATGTGGATATCATACGCAAATGATAAGGACGGATAGAATTGAACCTTCGACTGATCACGGCACCTGGCGGCATCACGACGTATGAACACATGATTGCTTGATACGCTCCTACACCCTACGAGGAAGATCATCAAAACCGCGTCAACTGTCCGAATACGCGGCGGGATTTTTCATTGACGCCATTCAGAAAGTCATGGGTTACTTGAAAGGGACTCCTGGCACCCGGCGGAGTCGACTCTCCGTTTATAGGGGATAGCAAAGGGGCTCCGTGTTAGGTGAGAGGATTGCTCGTCCTGCTGATAACGCTGCCATAAACTCCATGCCATAAATCACCGTGCGTTCTCCCAGAGGGGCGCGCACGCAAGAAGGAACTTACAGTCCGATGCAAATGGCTAAGGTTCAATTCGTGCGCGGCGGATTTGTACGGTGCAGAAAAAAGGTTATCACACACAGCTATTCCTGCGCATACCACGCACGAAAGGTCGTGAAATAACAAGTTTCGGCATGTTGGGAGACCTACCGCGGAACCTAGAGCGTACACAGCACCCCCGACGCTGGGAGGGCGGTCGAACAAACATCGCGTCGTCAGACGACACCTAAAAGTTATCAAGCAGCCGAGCCTTTATCCGATCATTCATGGTTTGGCCCGCGGATTCGATCGTCCCGCGTCATTTGTCAAAAGTTCGTTCGAGTGAAACACCCAAATATGGCTACGGTTCAGCTCCATGTAAATAATGCGATAATTATCCTGAACAAGTATGACATTGGCTTTCTCATAGATAGACGAATGATCGCTCGGGCGGAGAGTGACCACCGCGTATGCACTTTCGTCGGCACCACCATAACTACCACCGCCGATTCAATCACCACTATGAACGCAATTCGATCTTTCGCTCCTCGACAATGGATCCGCTAGCGGATCCATTGTCGAGGAGCGAACTGCTTGCTACCCCATCCACTCAATATGATGACTCAGGTTATACTATTATTATTCTCTATATAGGAATGAAGTATTGCACTGCTACAATCCCATTTCGGTTCGAGGTGGGCGCCGATACGATCATACGACGACGGGGGATTCGATTCGGCGGGTATTCCAGGGGCGGGAGAAACATATCACGAGTATACATGTGCACGAATGGGAAGAAATGAGTCTTCGCCCAAGCGGAAAAAGAGTTCAGGAAATTATTCCCGGCGGCAGAAGCAAAGTACCCAAAATCCATCCCAGTAGCGCCAATGGATGGTCGTCCCACGAGCACCCACTGCCTGCCCTCGCTCATCATAAGCCCACATACTATCTTATCCGAGGTGATTTTTATATGGCAGCCTTTCACCTACCCTCTGTATCTGCGCCTCCAGTGGGTCTAGCCCCCCCAGCAATCACGATGGCTTTATTGCTTGTATATACAGAGGGAGACGAGATTGCACGATATATCGTGCGGCGTTACCGCATTCTTGTATGAGGAAGGAATAATATTATGAATGTATCCCCCCGCCGACGAGTAGTCGTCCTCATGTGCCGCCCCCTCCCAGAAATGAATTCACCTATCGTTAGGACTGAATGTGTTTACTCCTTGGTCGAAGTCCGAACGTGCCGCATTGTCAAAAGCTAACTAAATAAATTGCTCCCAATAAGAGCTAATGATTACCGGATCCAGTCGTATAATACACAATTTTGCTGATTAGTGTGATTCACCCGTCCATCCCGGCAAGGCCCGGTGGTTTTGTTGGGCTCCTCCCCCCGTGAGTGTGTATAGGGTTCAATAGAAACGAGCGGGCAATCGATCGACAGTTTTCCCCCTGTGAATGGGAATTATTTTATTTCCACATGATGTTTATCCAAAGCGGGGGGGGAATAATGCCCTCCAATTATTGACACCCCGTCCCATCAGATCTAAATCTTGGAGGCCTTGCTACGGATGATAAGCAATCCGAATGGCTTCGGGTAGAACCTATCGAAGGCTCCCGAAGAGTGGGTAATTTCTTTTGGGCTCGCGCAACCCCGCCAGGCGCACTAGGGTTTTTCTTGGTCGGAATCCCTAGCTACCTTGGTAGGGATTTGACGCCCTTTCCGCTGCCACATCAGCTCATTCCCTTTGTCCCACAAGGGATCGTCATGTGTTTCTACGGTATTTCGGGCCTGTCCTCTAGCCTTCACTCATGGCGCACGATCCCGTGGAGCGTTGGTAGTGGTTGCGATAGGTATGACAAGCAAGGAGGAATGATTCCTTCACCGCGTTGGGGATTCCCGGGATATAATCGTCGGATCTATACTCGATTTCCTTTGGGATACGTACAAGCGATACGGATGGAAGTTCGAGAAGGTATCGATCCTCGCCACGTGCCTCGCATGAGGATGGAAGGCCAACAACAGAAGGTTCTTCCGATCCGTGGTGCCGGAGAGCATCCGATCCCCGCGGACACGGAACGAGAAGCTGCCGAATCAGCTCGTCCCCCGAGTGCATCGATCGTTGAAGGACTCGACGATGATGAACCTCGCGAGCCCCCCAGTTGATATGATTCTTTTATTATCCGACGAGCAGCTGATACGTTCGGCGGAAGAAAATGAAAATAATGACGAGTTGGAAGACTAAGGGATTAACCCGACAAAACCATGGCTAGCACTGACGAAACCGAAATCGTACTGGTGGGTAGTTCGCCAGTGGTCGTCAAAAACCCCACATCCCCGTCCTTCATATGGAGTGCGTATAAGGCGGCTACTAAAAAGACGTCAAATATCCATCAATATTGGCCCTACGAATTATCATTATCGTATATGGCGGCGCACTGTTAAGCTGCTATCCTACCGCACATGGCTACGGAAATTGGTAACTCCGTATTCGTCGTACATTGCAGTTTTCCGGAACGCATAACTAGTATTTATCCGTTCAATACTTCGAATAGATTCAGATCGATCTCGGATATTATATAAAGTCCCGCAGCCGACGAAAGGCTTCCAGATGATACAGAACATATTCATAGGACATCGGCTTGGATCGAGGCAACTTCGAATGGGTTGGATCATTTGAAAGGGTCTCCTTCCCCACCCCTCCTCTGCGAAGAAGAAAATAATATACCACGCAGCGGGGCCCGAGCCGAACGCCGCGGTCATCTACACAGCTCCTGTATCCGCGCCGCATCTATGGCGGGTACTGCACCTAGTTCCACAACTCGTATCATGCATAGATCCAGAACGGAGCTTAGTCGGTAAAGCTCATCGGCACTCCAGGCATAGCGATCCGAAGAGCTGATGAGCAGAAACGGCGGGTCTCTTCAAAGAAGATTGGACCTTGTTCAAGAACCCGCGTTATTCTGATCCCTATAAGTAAACTAACAGGGTAGACCCTGGATTGGGATTTGGTGGAACACTTATCTATTCCTCCGTCCGGATGACCATTTATTTATGTGAAGAGCTAGCCCTGGGCAGGCGGGAAGTGGAAGAACCCCTTTGGTCATATGAAATGGCGTCGAGTCCCACCGCGGCGGAGCGTCTGTGGGATTAATGCTGAGCCAACATGAAGCTTCACGGGATAACGATACAATTCGTTCGTGAAAATGTGCAATGCAATGAAGATAGTGTTCATACTATTCCACATTCATTGACGGATACCATCTCTTTTTTTCATCCCAATTGCCCCCCTCGCTGTTTCCGGACGAGGGAAGGCTTGCCGCCTTATCCAATCCCAGTATACGAAAATTATATCAAGGCTCGAGTTATACAATGAAAGCTCTCCCCATTCCTCCGTCAGTCACCGCCGATTCATGCCCAATCTGCGCCTCCTCATGGTCGGGGAATAATCATAGATACTTTTCCGGAACATTCAGGATTGGCTCGTCACAAAGATGTTATGAGATATCGACCTGTCCCAACTTTCCCAGTCATTCCAGATACAGTTCGTAGGCACCGCCGGATGACTAGCGCTACCATAAACGTACACCCCCCCAATGGAAGCCACTCACCATACCATGAATGAATCAATGAACGAATAATGCATGTTGTCTGTCCGGTATAGGAATGGCGCACCCCTCACCCCCCCAACCTTTTGGATTGTTCTTTTGTCGGCCGCCCCGCCAACCCTGGATCAATCCGGGGTAGAAGTAGTATACTCTTCTCGCCTAACCCCGCACCGCGAGCCTTATCGCGCTACCGCAATTGCATAGTTGTTAACATGTGGAGCCTCCCGCGACGGAACGCTTAAGGCATCCACCCCGCGAAAATCTTTGAAACGAATCATCGGACCACGCCAAAAAATACTTATGCTGGGGTGAAGCTGGTGACTCGATCGATACCGATCCTGATCGTAGTAATGAGCGCAATAATGGCTCGGCCTTTCACCCCGAAATCACATCCGATATCTGCACAGCAGGGTTATGAAAACCCTCGAGAGGCCACCGGGCGTACCGTATGTGCCAATCGTCATTCGGCGAAAAAACCCGTGGATATCGAAGTTCCGCAGCCTGTACCCCCGGATACCGCACCCGAAGCAGTCGTGAGAATACCTTATGACGCGCGAGTGAAGCAAGTACTGGCTAACGGTAAGAAAGGAGCTCCGAACGCGGGAGCCGTCCCCATTCCACCCGAAGGATCCAAATTGGCCCCACCCGAGCGTATAACTACCGAAATCCGGGAGAGAGTGGGTAATCTCTTCTTTCAGGCTCATCGTCCCAATAAAACAAATATTCTGGTGATAGGTCCTGTCCCAGGTGCGAAGCACAGTGAGATTGCGTCCCCCATCCTTCCACCGGACCCTGCCACCGAGGAAGGGGCTCATCTTTTGAAGTACCCTATATATGTAGGTGGTAACAGGGGGAGGGGACAAATTCATCCCGATGGGGGAAGAAGTAACAATACAATTTACAACGCCTCAGTCGCGGGCAGAGTAAGTCATATTTTGCGAAAAGATAAGGGTGGATATGAGGCAACGACTGATGATACACCGGATGGTCGTACTGTGGTTGAGACCGTGCCGCCGGGACCAGAACTCATCGTTTCGGAGGGTGAATTGACTAAAGTCGATCAGCCATCAACCAATAATCCTAATGTAGGTGGATTTGGTCAGGGAGACGCAGAAATAGCACCTCAAGATCCGTCACGCGTTCAAGGTCCTTTGTTATTTCTTGCATCGGTTATTCCGGCACAGATATTCCCAGTACCTAAGAAGAAACAGTCCGAGAAGGTCCAATTGGCCGAGATGAAACCCTAGGTCTTCACGACGCCGCGTGGGTCACAATACACGCGCTGTTGAGTCGCTCGCGGCAATGACAGATAATTGACGTGTCATGCGTGTCGCAAAAACGCTATGGTATGGTATGGTATGGTATGGTATGGTATGGTATGGTATGGTATGGTATGGTATGGTATGGTATGGTATGGTATGGTAGGAGGTATACGCGAGGTTCGCGTACGCGGCGTTGGTTGCGCCGCGTGCGTGGCGGAGGAAAGGCTGGTCTTGAATCGGCGGCATATCCAACCGCGATGCCACTGGAAGGGCTAAGGATGGTGAATCCATCAGCAGGCGGGGCGTCCTCCCGCCGTGCCGCGTCGTATCGGCGGGCGGAGGACAAACTGCTACTGCTACTTTTGCTGTTGCCGTCCCCCCCCACTTTGCAACAAGACCGAATTCGGTCTCCTCGCCCAGGCGGCGGGTCTCGCCCCCCGTCAATCACCAGCACTCACTGGGTGGGGGAATGGGCGGCGCGGTTCGCGCAAATCCCCCGTCGGATATCTTGCTCGTTGGCGGCTCCTCGCCCAATCCTCCTCGTGTCTCGTATAGTGTAAAATAGGGAGCGGTCGGTAAGGCAGCGCATAGTGCGGAGTCAAAGAAGAGGCGGCGGGCGGTATCGCTGCCGGCTACTACTGAGGTGAAGGATATTCTTGCAGCCTTATATTGATAAAACGAATTTTGTTTGATCCTACGAAGAACCAGATGAGTTTCGGGCGGCTGGTGCTGGGGGATTCCCGCGCAACCTAAGCTCTTGCGGATTGGATTAAGAATCATTGATTCTGGACAGAAATACTATAATCTACCACTATGAGCATAAATGATCTTTTAATCGCTCGGACGATATTGGCGATAACGATTTTCATCATGATGCAGAATCTGTAGCATCGAAGGTATTATGTCATTGTGCTACTCTTCAACCGATGCGCAAGGGGGGCGGCGGCGGCGGATAATAGCGTACTACCGTAAGTTCTACGCCAATAGCTACTGCCCTCTTCCTTCCCTCCACCCTACTACCGACGAACGTTTCGTTTCAACGATAATAGATAGTCGGCTCGATATTATGACGTGCTTGATGCACGCCCCGACGTAACGAGGATACATTAACATCGGGGGGGCGGGGAAACGAACAGTAGCAGGCAAGAAAGCCCCACACATTATTGACTACATGATTTCGGACGAGATGGGTGACATTTGACTAGTACTAATTGCTGGCCTGACTAATAGAAAGGCTCGCCCCTGCATGCGTACGGCGCTGTCCATTACTCAATCAATGTAGGTCCTATTCATCCAGGGTATCCAATTGTCATAGGGATGACCCTAACCCTGGGTGTGGACCATGAAAGGAGATACCTACTGAACCGATCACAGGGGTACCGACTGCAGTGCCTACCAGCCACGGAGGGATCCTTCCAGTGGTATTAGCCGTCTATCCTACTTCCTTTCACGTCTAACCGGGTGGTCATGGCTGAGCATGGACGGTAACGGGCGATCGGCGGAATACTATATCTTTACGACGACGCGCGGACCAATGAACTCTTTGTTTTTGGCGTGATTGATTGGAAGAGTGATTGGGGGATAAAACAGCGGGTGCGAGTATTAATAACAGCCCCCAGTAAAGGCTAGTACGGTTCAATTCCACACTACTTTGTTCGTTCGGATTCCGTTGTGTCGTAGCTTCGCGCTCCAGATAATATTCGCCGCTGTGTGGATTGCATTGCTGGTATTGATCCTAGGAGGGAGACCGTGGGTACGGCTGGTCCATGAATGGCCGGCCATCTAGCTGTGGGGATCGGATGAGTTCTATCTATAGTCATTGATACCCCCTACGAAGATCCAGTGAATTCATCGATTTGTTCCGATGAATCGAAACGGCCAGTTATTAATGGAATATCCCGCCGGCTCTCCGTGGAATACTCATTTGGTCGAGGGCTGCCGGAAACGTCATAAGCCAAGCCCGTACTGACGAATAACCGACCCGCGATGGATGATGAAGGTATGGTGATGCTATGAATCACCCGATATCGAATACTGGTGATAATGTCGGCGAAAGGGCGTTCTCCCGTGCTCCCAGACATGGTTAGCTTAGCTCCGTTTTACATGTTTACCGGAGACGCGAGGGTGGCATCAATTCCACGGAGCGGAGCCGTAAGGTATAATCCACTTAAATTTCCTTGAAAACCTGTGATCTTGTCAACCCTGCGTAAAGGGTATTCCTTCAGCGTGCTAGACCAGTATAGCTAGCGTTTCTTCGACGTAGCAAGACAGGTTACTCCCGCAGGCGGGAACACTGGTCGTCGCGAGGGAGGATGAGTCGGAACAAAAGGGTGCAGTTGATGAGGAACCCCATCCCGTATCGTCGTGCCATAGCACCCCACCGTTGTTTCGGTGACCCGATATGCGGCGGCACCTCCATGGTGCGACGTTGCAGCACTTTTATTGATGATGGCGAGCAGTTCGTCGAGTTCAATCGAAAGATGGGGTACTTCGTGCCTGCCATAACGACGCTGCACGAATACAACGAACGCGGTACTCCAGACCCCCCCATCGTATCACGACGAATCCAGGGAGCAGATCTGCTGTTGCCGTCCTCCGGCCAACCCTCTCTGCTCGATCGAATGAGCAGAATTCCTATACGTCATAGATACGATGCACGTATTATGGTTTTGCCGCGGGAGCGGCGCTAATAGAACATTATCCCGCGGCGCTTCTCTCCAGCTTGATTCCGCCGGGCGGTAATCATGCTGCATGTATTCACTCGCGAGACACGTGGGCGTGGGTCAGTCTTCGGCGGGGATTTCGGTCATGGTGCTGCTGCTGCTGCTGCCGCTGCTGCCCGCCGCCCCTTGTGGGCTGCCTGCCTGCCTGCCGTCGATAATACGGATCGCCTCTCTCTCTAGAAATGGTTACCCGCCGCACAATTGATGTACCGCCCCTTATTTGGCAATACTCGGGATATACCAGTTAGTTATCTCCCGTACATGAAGTAATGTGACGACGGTTAGGGTTTGCTCATCCCCGCCTAACTGCGAGGGACCGTGCGTGATTGGTATAATGGGCGAAAATGAAAGGGGCAGCCTTTTCCTTCCGCCGCGTGGAGCCGGTAGGACGGAGGACGGCAGGCAGCTCGCGGCGCCATAGCAAGACTGCCCTCCCTGAGATGGACACAAAGCGTCATGTTCCCCACGGCGGACACGGTTCCGAAGAGTAAACTCAAAGTCAAGGTTTGTACGGGTAATAAAGTATAGAAAGAACGGGGCACGGGCACAGACGACACGAACGGCATGGGACAGCGGCGGGATGGCAGGCGGTCGCGCGAACAAATATGACCGACCATGATATCATGGAATTTTGTATGTTGTCGGAGCAATCTGAATCCCACCAAGATATCGGAACTGCAATACTTTAGCTATCCATCCGCCGCATTCTACATACAGTTCGGACTAGCTGGGGTGGGCCGCCTGCCGTGAGCATACTGCCGCTACCCCGTGCGTACGGGATACGCATAGTAGTGTCTATCAAACCCCCACCCATATCCGTCCATTCCAATCCATTTTCTGTCAATACCTATATGGGTGGATAGATATGGATGGATAGCCCGCCATTACCGTTAGCAGGTAATGACCGCGAGCTATGCCAAAAGTGTTTTATTGATAGCTCAATACCGACGATTGATTCAGAGTGAGAGGCTTAGTTCATCAATCCCAGCAGTTACCCGTTATTCCCCGGCGGAATAGTGGAAGTACCTAGGTAATTGCTTCACGAAGGTGTATACTAAACCCGTTATCGTTGTCAAGTGTCCCTGTCTCTGCATTACGCCCACCATACTCTATCATCCGGGACTTCCTTCGGCTGTCTTAGCTTTAGCTCTAGTTCTATCCATCGGTCCCCGCAAGATACAAATTCCTCGAAAGAAAGCGCCGGCCGAACGACGACGACGACGACATATTGTATCCAAAAGGATGGAATGAATCCCCCAAACAGAATATTGAGCTGAAGGGCTATCGGGTTTTTGCTTGATGAATGAGACTGGATATACTATACAGTTATTGAGATTCGGAGCATATTCGGGTACTATAAAGGTTAGAGATATTACCTCCGTTGGCTCGGGGTAAAACGGTTGAAGCTCCACTATCCGGAACCGTATTGGGTTTGATTCCAATAACTCTAGCTGGACCATCCGTAACTGCATATTTGCAACACCGTCGTGGTGAGCGATGATCGGGGGGTTGGGTGCTATATGAAATGATGTTCATAATACTACGCCGCCCGCATTTCCGCCTAGCGCGTGGACGACGAAAAGGTGAATGGATACAAAGTTTGTTGTACTATCTATTAATGAGTAGACGGGTTCGTTCACGGATCTAAGGAGTTTCGCCGCGGGAACGTGGCCGATCATACGGATAAGTCTATTACTACCACGAGGGTAACGCGCCCTGTAGGATTTGAACCTACGACATCAGGTTTTGGAGACCTGCGTTCTACCGGACTGAACTAAGAGCGCTTTTTAGTTTGCTCGGTGCGGCAGGAGGATGAGGAGGGAGAGAGTTTCAGGTAAGGATAATTCGCAAATGAATTCCTTCCTGCGCCTCCTATTATTCACTATACTAAAACCCCCGCCCGCCGGTTAACTATTTATTATTCCGTTAAGATTGGATCTTTTACTACCCAGGTTGAGAGCCCGGCCAGGGATGAGACAATGGATGGGATTCGAACCCGCGGCATTTTTTATTCCGCAGCAGAACTTCTACCAAGCAGGCTGCGTCTCGCTCATGCCGACGATCTTCCATCCAAAACCACTCCTGACATCATATCTATTCTATTGTACCTCATCGAAACCATGATGCCAAATTGACCCCCAGCCCCAACGCCCTGCCCATTGTCCGCAATTCTCCTCGTGTTCGAGGAGGGGGATGGATGAGTGAGTGAGTGAGTGAGTGATACCTTATCCCAGAACACCCTACACCAGCTCCAGCGCATGTCGGGAGGGTTTGTTTGGTGGCGGTATCTACTGCTGCCGCTGCCGCTGCCGTTGCTGTTGCCGTATCACTACCCCGCGCCGGAGACCAAATCATCCGTGCCGCGTTACTCAGCACCGCGCGCAGTTAAATCGCCCCCCGCGCATGGCGGTTATCGCGTGGGATGCTCTGTCGGAAACTTATGAGTGGATTATCTCTGGAGGAGCAAGCTCTATTGCCGCGGATCGATAATGGAATGACTCCCTCCCACCATCCAAACCGGGACTACGCGGGGAGTGGGCGTAGAGAGGAGAAGTTTTTAAGGTTTTTCGGTTAGGTGGTCCCAAAATAAGAAGATGACGAGGTATCTGCGCCGCAGTCGCCTCCCTCAAACATATATATTCCCTGCGACCTCCCTCCACGCTGCCGATTTTGCCTACCATTTTTAAATGACAGCACTTTATTGTACAAAATTGTCGTACATTCGGTATGAAAAGGGGATCTTTTCACGAATTCGACATTTGGTTAAAATCTTTCATATTCGCGTCGAACCGGAAAACGATATATATATATATATATATATATATATATTGGTTGGGAAATGAATGGAAAGGGAGGAACTTACGACGCAGGATGTAAAAACATATCCCCCCGCAGCGCCTGTTCCAGCCACGCCGCGGTTCGGATCTTTGGCCGGTTCGTTGATCGAGATTAATCGTTTGTCTCCGGACGCTCCAGTATCCCCTCCCGCTTAGGGAAGAACCCCTCACAGTCTCGGGCCCGATCATCCGCGCGGTAACCTCAGGAATTATAGCTTCGATTGAATTGAATATCCCGCTCCCAAATACCACGGGTTCAAATAGGGAAGCCTTATACGTATGTTTCGTCGATGGGGAGGGGTAGTGGGGTCGGGGTGGTTTAGGGACCGACCATCTCACAACTATATATTATAATGAATATAGTCTCCGAATGAGATTGGTAGGTAGCGCGGCATCCTCGGTCGTATTGACACGTTACTCTCTCCCACCGCAAATCCTCCTCGGTACGACGATGGTTACAATGAATTTGCACCTCCCGTTCGGCAGACTGTGGCGAGGACTAGGGATGTCAGGGTGACAATTGCCCCGGAATGTACTAGGCGTGCTCGGAATAGGACAATGCTGGTGGAAAATAGCGTGTTTCCAGATACACCACTCGGAAGAATAGTCGCAATACACTTACTTGAATGGAATCGAAAAAAGATCGTACTAACCGTCACCAGAATACTACTACTACTACTACTACTACTACCCATGGGGAAGTGAGGGAACAGGGATTTTATGGGCCGAAGCCCACGAAGAGAACTACGAACGAGTCTTGGTTATCCTCTCGTAAACGTCTGCTACCATCGGTGGTCGGCGGACTAGGAGAAACTGTTGATCACAAAAATACGAGTTTACCTCGAAGATTTCTCAGCAAGCGGGGGAAGATATTGTCCAAGCAAATGAATAGATCAACCTCGAAACAACAACGTTTCATGACTACCGCCGCGAAGCGAGCTCGCATATCAGCCCTGTCACCTCCTCTCGTCAATAACGATATTCAATGTATTCTATTTATGGATAAGCGCGATTTATCGAGTAGCGGTATGGAAATTGGATGATAAAAACGCATGAGAACCTTTCTCCGGCCGGATGAAGTTAAGCGGTTCTTCGCCCATCCATAATAACACGCCGCCACTAGGGCGCGAATGCGCCGCGGCGGGCCCCGGAGAGGCTCTACCCACCATCACTCGCCGACGATATTATTATTAGAAATTTTGTGGTGTTTGGGCTGCCATTTTCTGGTACAGCCCCATCTGCGCGAGCATTGTACGATTCGACACAAATGGGTTGTTCCTGGGCGGCAAAAGCCGAACGGATGTTGAGTGGGAGACTCCGCGGCATTTCGGGCTGCCGCATTAGTACGGGCTATCCATGGACGCCTACAATATCTCTTACATTTATATCTGTCTCGGTGAGGCGAAGCTGGAGCCCGGCGGACCACCGGCTGTTTACCGGCCCGAACAACCTTCGAATGAGCTCCTCGAAACCCCGACGCTAGTTTCATTCTCTTTCTCCGAGTCTGTCGAGCTGCGTAGCCAGGTGTAACTCTGGTCATTGTTGTTCAATCCAGTCAATCACCACCGACCGCCAAATGCTCGGTCGGGCCGCAGTAGAAGGATTATCATATATTATCTATTGTCTCTTACTCCATCTATTCAATCATCTATTGTATCTTACTCCATCTATTCAGTATTCCGGGGAGGCACGAGAACATGATTGAAATATCTGCGCTCCGCGGCGTAAGAATCGCGAGGGTGATCATATCGAGTTTACAGATATTGAATTGGGATAAATCCGGCGGTATCTTGCTTTTTGGATAATCGTCACGTTGTCCAAAAACGGGGGAGGAATATTATTCCGGAGAATGGCGTTTCATGCATAGGATGTTGTAAATATATTTCGTTTTTGGTCCTCATCGGGATAACACCGCGATGTTCCCAAAACTGTGGGGAGAACATATTACCAAGGCAAGGCCTCTGCTACGACTTCCTCACGAATATCTGTAGGATCCATAAACGCTCAGTCAGTGGGAAGTCGCGCGGAGGATGAGGCTGGCTCCGACTTATTCTTTATGATTAGTTGCTGAATCGTGAGGATTTGTATCCAGAGGAGTGGTGCGCGGGCGGGCGGAATGACTTGGTTGTTCGGACCGACCCTAACCTAAGCTTATCCTCGGATTCCAAAGAAATTAGTCTATATAGTCTTAACGGGATCGACAGGGGTTTGTTCCCAAAGGGTGGTGGGGGAAGGTTGCGGCTTCCAGTTAGGTAGAGATCATCCTCCGCGACCGATGCTCGGTCGAACGGTCATCATACATAGATATTGCACACTCCCCGTTCAAATCCGTTTCGTACAAAACGATAAGTTCACCACCACCACCACCACCACCACCACCCCAGGTGTTCTAATATTCTGCACCGGCGAGTCTCGATATAGAGATACGGACGATACCCGGCTAGAATAACAACCCACCCGGCGGCGGTATGATCCACCGCATGAAGCATACATTTGCGACCCATACACTTATTCAACTTGCCATCCATACGTGGTAAGGCGTTGAAGGTGCTGCGGTATGATGACAAAGCCCTCACTCGTTACAATAGCAAGTTCGTCGGTCGGTCGGTCGGTCGGTCGGTCGACCGACGATTCGAATCAGCTACTGACTATAGGGCGCGGCGGAGAAGTATCCATGACTACAAGATCGATGATGCCATAAACCCTGGCTTCTCTCGCTGACATGAAAACATCTCTTTCCATATCCTCGGAAACTACCCATAGGGGTTTACCCGTTTTCCGTGCATAAATACTTGTAATGCAGTCACGAAGTTTCAATATCTCTTCTGCCTCCATCAGGCATTCCCCCGCTTGTCCTTCGTAGAAAGAGCTAGCAGGTTGATGAATCATAACCCTGGCGTGGGGTAGCGCTATACGTTTGGTGATCCCCCCCCCAGTTAAAATGAAAGATCCCATTGAAGCGGCCAATCCTACACAAATTGTGTGCACGTCCGGTACCACAAATTGCATCATATCATAGACAGATATTCCTGCTAAAACTGCCCCACCGGGAGAATTTATATATAAATAAATATCCTTACTTCGGTTCTCCCCATTTAGGTACATCATAATACAAATAATTTGATTTGCAATTTCATCATCCATGTTTTGCCCTAAAAAAAGCAATCTCTCTCGATAAAGTCGGTTGGTTGGGATGGGCTGACGACGATGCACGGGACAGCTTATCCTCCCTCGGAACCGTACGAGCACCTTTTAATGCATACGGCTCGAGCGGTTGGTTTCTTATGTAAGTTCAGGGGTGGTATTCTTCGAATAACTTCCGCCCAGTCCAAGCCAAACCTTATATTAACTACAGCTGGCGGCGCGAGAGCCGCCCGTCATCTTCCTATTCCTACCACTCTCAGTTCCCCGACGCCCCCGTGACCGGGCCGAAGTAACCACTGTTTGGCCCTATTCCGCTACTGATCGAACTGTTTGTTAGCTGATGCATCATATCGTCCAATATCTCATGATTTTCGTCGCATCAGAAGTATAGTGCTTCGGAATAGATTCCGAGGATCCGTGGGTTCATGCTCTGCCTCGGGGATACAAGCCAATCGTTGTGCATACAGAGCACGTTGGTTCAATGCCATTTCCCCACTCCACGCCGCCCTTCTTCCCAGCTACGCAAGCAATGCCTGAATAACTTAATAACGAGTTCCCAATCATCTCGTCGTGGGCGGCGCTCCATGCCGGAATTCCGATGAAGCCTGGATGCTTTATTGACCCGAGCTGACCATAGATTATCACGATCGATAGATATCCCCCACGCCATGCATATTCCTCCGCGCAGGATCTCCTCGCGCTTCCAATAATTGATCATGTAGTCAATCTTGAGTGGGGTGAAAGCATTTCAATCGGGAGAAAGAACGGGACGACTCCGTCGAACCAATTTTTTCGAGCGAGTCGCACTGTGTGTCGATCCGAACCATATCTTCCTCTCCGGAGATTCGAAAGGATACTTTCGGGACACCAATTGGCGTTTCTCTTAGAGGACTCAGCATGATTTCTCCCAAGGCCGAAGGCGTTTCAGGGAGGGCGGCAAAAACCATTATTGCACAACGAGTCAGGTCGGCGCGGGGTTTTTCAATGCTACTCTCCGAGCCCCCAGGCAACGAGTTTGTCCTCCGCCCGCCGATACGACGCGGCACGGCGGGAGGACGCCCCGCCTGCTGATGGATTCACCATCCTTAGCCCTTCCAGTGGCATCGCGGTTGGATATGCCGCCGATTCAAGACCAGCCTTTCCTCCGCCACGCACGCGGCGCAACCAACGCCGCGTACGCGAACCTCGCGTATACCTCCTACCATACCATACCATACCATACCATACCATACCATACCATACCATACCATACCATACCATACCATAGCGTTTTTGCGACACGCATGACACGTCAATTATCTGTCATTGCCGCGAGCGACTCAACAGCGCGTCAGTCACTACCACCGAAATATGAAATTTTCCTTCCTATCGGGTTTCTGCTGTAGGTGTATAATTAGTGGTACCAACATCCCAATTGCCACGTCGGATCAAAGGGTGCTAAACTATGTGTGCCCACCCGCAAGGGAACGAGGGGGGGGTTTGCTCATTTGACGGAAGGAGGATAGAGGTCTAGATAACTGTCGGAGGATTTCCATCCCTGGCAGATGATTCGGTTGATAGAGATTGGTCACGCTGCGGCATAGTACCTAATCCAATGTGAGAAAGTCACGCAGTGCCCACCTCCCTCCCGAGAAAGGGGTATATGCATGGGTCTGCCCTGGTATCGCGCCCACACCGTCGTATCAAATGATCCTGGCCGTTCGCTCCCCGTACACTTAATGCATACGGCGCTAGTTTCTGGTTGGGCTGGTCCAATGGCCCCGTATGAATTAGCTGTTTCTGATCCATCCGATCCTGCGCTCGATCCCATGCGGAGACAAGGCATGTCCGTTATACCTCTCACGACCCGCCCAGGAGTAACGGAATCATGGAGTGGTTGGAGTATCGCAGGGGAAACCGTCACTAATGCAGGTATTCGGAGTTATGAAGGCGTGGCTACTGCGCATATCGTGCCACCTGGCTTGTTACTCCTAGCAGCTATCTGGCATTGGGTATATTGGGATTCGGAAATATCCAGCGACGAGCGTACGGGAACATTTGCTCTGGATTTGCCTAAGATTTCCGGGGTTCATCCATCCCCCCCTGGAGTACCCCGTTTCGGATTTGGAGCATCTCACGTCACGGGTTTGCTCGGTCCTGGAATATGGGTGTCTGATCCCTATGGGCTGACCGGACGGATAGAACCTGTAGCTCCGGTATGGACAGCCGCGGGTTTCGATCCTTTCGTCCCAGGAGGGATAGCTTCCCATCACATCGCGGCAGGTATTTTGGGTATATTGGCCGGTTTATTTCACCCCAGTGCTCGTCCCCCTCAACGATCACACAAATCATTACGCATGGGTAATGTTGAAACCGTTTCATCTAGCAGTATTGCCGCCGTGCCTCTCGCAGCCCTCGTTGTCGCTGGAACCATGTGGTATGGCTCTGCGACCACTCCAGTAGAACCATTCGGTCCTACTCGTTACCAGTGGGACCTGGGATTTTATCAGCAGGAAACAGATCGAAGGATTCGGTCCGCCCGGGCTGGGAATATAGGGTTGCCTGAAGCTTGGTCCAAGATCCCAGAGAAATCAGCTTCTCATGATCATATCGGCAGTAATCCGGCAAAGGGGGGATCATCCAGAGCGGGCGCGACGGACAGTGGAGACGGAATAGCTGTAGGTCGGTTGGGTCACGCCACCCCTAGGGACAAGGAAGGACACGAGCCCTTTGTACGTCGTATGCCCACCCTCCTCGAAACATCCCCTGTAGTTTTGGTGGATGAGGAAGGAATTGCGAGAGCCGATGTTCCCTCCAGGAGGGCAGAATCCAAGTATAGTGCTGAACAAGTAGGTGTAACTGCCGAGTTTTGTGGCGGTGAACTCGACGGGGTTAGTTTTAGTGATCCCGCCACGGTCAAGAAACATGCTAGACGTGCTCAATTAGGCGAGATTCCCGAATCTGACCGCGCTACCTCAAAGCCTGACGGTGTTCCTCGTAGCAGCCCGAGAGGTTGGTCCACTTTTGGTCACGCTACATTCGCCCTCCTGTCCTCTTCCGGACACATCCGGCACGGTGCCAGAACCCCGTTCAGAGATGTTCTTGCCGGTACCGATCCCGATCCAGATGCTCAAGCTGAACTTGGAACGTCCCAGAAATCAGGAGACCCAACTACGAAAAGACAAGCGGTATGACGATATCGATTCGAAACGGTAACCGTCACATCCCGTCCTGCGGAGCAAGCTCGATATAGATGTGTGTTGGGCTATACCGGATAGTACGAAAGCTATTTCCACGACTACGTATGTACGCTGTTGTTTCTCCGGCGGATAGCACGAGAGCTATCCCCCGCTATCCACTCACTGTACACAATAATAAAATAAGGCCCATGGAAGCATTGGTTCATACATTCCTGCCGGTGAGTACTTTGGGAATAATATCTTCCGCTATCTTCCTCCGGGACCCGCCTAGGATCCAGAGCGGTAAATAATTTGTTATCCGCCGGACGACGGGGGAGGTGGCAGATAAAAACGAAGGAGCTTCCCCCGGCGGGGTCAACATGGGAAGCTCGTTCAGACGAGCTTATTAATCTCCATGCTCTCCAGAGGGATCTCTAAGTTCTTCAGATGGTTGCCCGGAGGCAGTGTACGGAGCGTGACCAGTGGAGCTCACGAGTGAACAGGATATGGAGGTGGCGACCGAAATTGCAGTTTCCATTGTAGGGTAATCCCAATATGATTCGTTCCCCTTCTCAGCATGATAGTACACAAAGCCAATAAATCCCAACAGATGTAATGAGTTTTACGGCCGCACGGACCACCAATGGTAAAACTAATAATACTAGGATCGAACCGAGACGGACTGTTGTGGGAAATTCATTGAAACCCCCGAATTCGGAGTACGGCAGAGCGGCTCCCGGATGGGGAACCACACCCGTCATGGGTGTCGCGATGGCGCTACCCGCAGTCCTTCCAGCCATTATCTCGGAAACCTATAATTCTCCCGTTCCGGCGGATGGAGTCCCCGTGAGCCGGTGACAAGCGAAAGATCCGAGAGGGGGCTAATTGCCCCCTACCCCTCAAAAATGAACAGGTTTGAGTACCAAAGGGGTAATGGAATCCGCGGCACATAATTATTGAAGTACGTGAAGGATAATAGGTTCGCCCAGTTAATAGTATCCAAGCGCGGTGTTATCGTCGGGCCGCGCCGCCGGCAGCTTAATCGCGCGATTATCTCATGAAAGGATATTCGGAATACGGGTGTGCGACTTGTCTACAATCATTGATGGTACGAAGTCATTCGTCATCCCTCCGCAGTAGGGTGATACTACCTTGCCGGACACTACTTAGGAAATAGCTGTTAGCACCCGGAGCGCAAGTTATCTCGAAGCAGCATCCAACGACGAGGGGATCGAAACCACGGTCGCCAATTGCATATCTATCACAGCCTCGTGGCCCCCCCAGTCAAGTCATATGACTCCTTGATCAAGGAATTTGTTTGTCGGTTCACGCCGCAATATGTACCGCAATAACTACATCCATGCCTTATAGTCGAGGCAGCTCCTTAGCATATTTGATCGAGTCAGTGACACTGTAGAAGCGTATTACCCACCGCGCCTCTCCAGGATAAGGCCCACCGGAGCATAGTAGAGATCCAAGGTTGAATATCCACCAGGTCGTTCACAGGATAATATCTATCCTGCACCTATAGATAGAAACATTCGTGAGGTCGCGGGAATACGGGATAAGATTGTCCAATAAGCCAGTGATCCTTCGGAGGCCAACCCGGAGACAGGGCGCGCGGGCGGTTAGTCTCAGCATTGTTAGAAGCGTGAAGCAAAGAAAAAAAGGGGGATGTCCTGTCAATTCTCAGGTGGTTCCAGATAAAATAATTGGTATTCAAGCAGGTTGGTATTCCGAGGGTGCGGCGTTCGCGCTACCGATCCAACAGGACAGTTTCTGCATATTCGCTCAAGCCGTATGAAGGTAAATTACCATGCACGGCCTTTGGAGGGGGTCGCCCGCGGGAGGTGCATCCATCTCGATAAAGTATACGATCGGTTCGAGGAGCGTCCGGAAATTCAGTCGATTGCGGATGATATTACTAGCAAACACGTCCCGCCTCATGTCAACACACCCCACCGTTTAGGGGGAATTACTCCGACCTGTTTCCCGGTACAAGTAGCCACTGGTTCTGCAACGACCTCTCACCATCGTCCGACCGCCACAGAAGCTCTTGGCCCCGTTCGATACACGATGACTGAAGTGAACTTTGGTTGGTTCATTCGATCAGTTCATCGATGGCCGGCAAGTACGATGGTTTCGATGATGATTCCGCACGCATCCCGCGTTTATCCTACGGGCGGATCTAAGAAACCCCGTGAATCAACCCGGGTTACAGGCGTGGTTCTTGCTGCACCAACCGTATCCCTTGGTGTGACTGGCCATCCTTCACCTTGGGATCAAATTGGTCATCGGGCCGTCAAAATTGTTACCGGTGTACCCGAAGCTATCCCTGTCATAGGATCTCCTTCGGTCGAGTTACCACGCGGGAGTGTTAGTGTAGGTCAATCTACATCGACCCGTTTTCACAGTTCACACACCTCTGCATCACCTCCTCTCACCGCCGCATCCATGCCAATGCACTCCCCGATGATTCGTAAGCAAGGTACTCCAGGTCCTTCACGAGCGGGGACGACCCGTGACGCGATCATCATAGATGATCAATATAAAAATGAACAATCTGCAAGAAGACCTCCCGCGATTACCGAGTGTTCCACCGCCGTAGATACTTCTCTCGAACAATGAATAGCAGCCTATGGATAAAGAAGATCTGTTTCGAAGTCTTTTTGTGGGTTCGGACCGGCCTGGAGGAAATGCTCGGCTATAGATCCTCTCTAGATGGAGGATGGATTACGGGAGTGTGTGACTCGAACCCTTCAATCGGCTTTGCGGATACTCCATGACATCCGTCGCATTGACATTTGAATACAGAGACGCGTTTCTACCCCGATCTTGCCCTTATCTTCTTCCCGTCCGTCGGGGAGGGGAGTGAACACTTGGGGTGCAATACTATTGTTGGCTTTAAAAAAGAGAGTAATATCCACGATCACATTCATATATTTAGACTTCGCGAAATCCGGCGTGCTATATATATATATAGAGTGCATAATATTCCGCGCCGCTAGCGCCTCGGTAAAGGCGTTTAGACGCAATGATGATATGCATCCATTCCCAATGCACCTCTGACCGAACCGGCCGCGGAGTGAGATACAGATCCAAGGAAACGGTTAGGCCGGAATACGAACGAGTGAAGACCAATTACGTCCTAAAGTCCAGGGTTTCGGAAAGCGACTGATAGGGGATAAGACTGTCCACGAAGCGAAACCCCTTATTCTTAATTAAAGCCCACTTGGATCGTGAGCATTCGACTCTGGAGGATAATACGGTTCCGGCATTGGGGGGGGTTATTCGTGGATGGAATGGAAAGGAACATTGGGGATTTTTCGACGTTTTATTCCAGCAGCCGGGGCGCAGAACAATCATTCCAGCTCTTGCTTGAGCCGGATGAGCCAAATATCCCATGCCCGATCCCACGGGGGGGAAAACGAATAAAGCATTTGCCTATCCCAATAACAAAGAAACCTGACTCGAGTGATCCTGTACCAAGAGCTAGACTGGCCAAAGGCATGGGGCATAATCATCATGGAGAACCCGCTTGGCCTAATGATCCCTCATATACTCCCCCAGTAGTCATCTCGGGTACTATCGCATGCATAACGGGTTCAGCGGTTCTGGAGCCATCCATGATTGGGGAACCCGCAAATCCATCTGCAACTCCATTGGAAATACTGCCCGAACGGCATCTCCCTCCGGTACCCCAAACACTACGTACAGCGCCTAATAAATCATCAGGAGTTCCTCTAATGGCTGCAGTACCCGCGGGATCATTGACAGTACCTTCCTTGGAAAACGTGAATAGATCTCAGAATCCATCCCGGCGCCCAGTAGCTACAACAGTTCCTCCTATTGGTACTGCAGTAGCTCCTCGGTTGGGTATCGGGGCAGCCTCACCTATTGACCAATCTCCGACTCCAGGTCCGACCCAACAGGAATAATTAATATAAATTATTACCCGCCGTCGATCTTCCGTTGTCCGGCCCCCTCCCCATAATGACGTACCTCCCGATTCATCCCTAGCCCCATGAAAGGGGGTATTCATACATAGTTCGCCTCATCGGCACAAAAGCTCTACTACTATCTTTCAGTGTCTCCCCGTGATAGGGGGTCGAGGGAGTATGGGTAATTGTCAAAGGAATCGAAATGACCCCGACAGTTTGGGGTTTTGGTGCAATGCGGATCCTGGTCATGTAACTCCTACTTATTACGATCTGACATTGATTGATTGTGACATACCGACCGACGGATTATTTCTCGGGATTAGGAGGCAGCACCAATGTTGGATATACATTATTCTTCGTAGAACCCTCGCATTTCCCCATCTTTGCCCGCCCGACGGATCCTTCGTCTTCCTAACTACTCCAATAATAAGTCCCGCTTGGTGGGGTGTGAGATAACTTTTACTCTAGAGCGGGAGGTGGTCCAAAAATGATGTGCATCAGCACTTCCGATATATTCGGTTATATGTACTAAGCGCCAATCCACGATCATGGATGCGATAACAGAATTGCCGGGGGTAATCCCGATTTATGGAATAAGAAGAAAGGGTCGACGCAGTCGATGAACATAGTAATATGGCGTATTCAATCACTCGTTCGTTTTTCATCCCGCTACAAAAAATGTATCTGGCTGGACAGTACGTGCAGTCGATTGAATCCGCTGCTCCTCTTCCCGGGTTATTTCATGCATACTTTCTTCCGTCAATGTGTTCATGGATATTATTGTGTGGAAAAGGACTGAAAAGGTTCGCTAAATTTCGCGAGGCTTCGTAAATGGCCTCTCTAGGTGTGGGACTCCCATCGGTCCGTGCCTCGAGCAAAAGCATTTCTTTCATAATCCCCCCACCGTGGCTCCCGAGACGGTGAATGCTATAATTCGCGTGTCGTATAGGCATGAACACGGCATCCGGCGGAAGGCTTCCCTTTTGGTATTCTATCATATTTCGTTTACGAAACCCGCAACCTCTCTCAACCCTCAATCCAATACTCGAATGAATCTTTCTTGTGATGGTAGCTATATGCTGTGTGGGATCCATTGTTCCTACGGAGGGTGGTAGTACAATGTCTTGGGCAGTTACCTTCCTGGGTCCGACAATAGGGATATGTGCCTCTTGTGCCGCGGAGAAAGGATTAGTTTTCAGCACGATTTCTTTCAAATTCATCAAAATATCATGTACTGATTCCCGGACACCCGCAATCGCGGTATATTCGTGGTTTATTCTTTCTGGGGGGGATCCCGCTGGAGTGATGCACGCTCCTTCCAATTCTCCAAGCAATGCTCTGCGCATGGCGATCCCCAGGGTATTAGCTTGACCTATTTTGGGTGGGGATATAATAAAACGACCGTAATAGGAACGTTCATTGTCGACTTTGGGTTCGATGCACCTCCGGTACGCGGGTCCCGCGGGTAGCTGTGTGTCGCCCATACCATCATCATTCACTATTGCGTCGCGCCTTATCTTTCCAGTTCACCAGTCTATATGCATCTCCTCTTCGGGGGTCTACATCCATTGTGGGGCATAGGGGTTATGTCACGCACAAGACCTAGCACTACACCGCTTCCGCAAATGGCTCTCAATGCTGTATCTCGTCCTGGTCCCGGACCAGTTATCACGACTTCGGCTCGTTTGACACCTTGATCAATCAACGTACGAATAGCATTCTCCGCTGCAGTCTGAGCGGCGAATGCTGTGCTCTTTCTGGCACCCCCGAATCCGCAGGCACCAGCGGAGAACCAAGAGACCACTTGTCCTCTTGCATCCGCGGCAGTAACAATGGTATTATTAAAACTTGCCCGAGTGTGGGTAACTCCCTTGGATATCCTTCTACGTTTACTCCCGCGCAGACCACCAATCTTTCTCATCATTTATTTTTTTCCTTTGCTCACATTCCTTTCGATGTGCGGGTGCGGGAGTTATTGCCAGAACAAAAAGGATGATCTGGAGCAATAATCAGTTCTTTTCTGCCACGACAACGACGTTATTACCCCTGCCTCCGCTTATGCTTCGGATCGGCGGGGCGAACTGCCAAGATTCGCCTCCGTCTACGGATCAGTCGGCAGTTGTCACGGGTCTTGCGAACAGAAGCACGGATTTTCATGATGTTTGTAGTCCTTATTCCGAGATGGTCACTCACTAGTTAGAATAATATATTGTTGATATAATATTGATTCTGAATAGACCTATAAAGAAGGAAGATGTTGCTCATGACGCATTTGTCGTGCATTATCCAGGCCCGGGACCGGGCATCGAAGATGCGCTCACGACTTAGTTTGCGGTTTGATACTGATAACCGCTCGATGCTCCTGCGCTGGGTCGATAAATTGTACGTCCCTCGGTCGAATCGTTAGGGCTCAATTATACTGTCGCTCTATCTCCAGGCGGTGCTCGTACATAATTACGTCTGATTATTCCTAGAACGTTACTCTGAATCTTACGTCCATTATCCAGAAAAGCTCGAGGCGTGGCATCCATTGGGGAGGGTTATTCAATAACTAATCCCTCCACCATTTCGGTCAAAGTTCGTCTCTTCGTCGGGAGGGAATTATCCTTCCGAATCCACTCGCACCTATGCCTATAGCAGCGTCAGTTTCCATTTATAAGCCTTCCAAAGCAAAGTATTTCTCGCACGTCACGAACATGGGTGTTCATCGCCACACGTGAAGCGGCACCTCTCCCCCGATCCGCTTCTGCCGAGCTTCCCGATCCGTCGTAATTCCGCCGGGAGTTGGAAGAATGACCGTTCCCAAACCACCAGGTACCTTAGGTATATCTTTATAACCGGGGTATACCCTTAAGCCGGGTTTGCTCATACGCCTACAAGTGGTTATGCGTGCTGTCCTCATTCTCCCCCGATACCTCGAAGTCGAAACCGGGAAACGCTTCGTGCCTTGTCGGTTCTCCCTGGGGTTGCCCGAGGAACCTTCCTCCACGAGAACTCTTCCAATGTTGATAGTGATATTAGTAGATGATATTCGAACTGTATTCGCCCTCCTCGAGCCGGCGTTTCTAGGAGCGGTTGTCGTCTCATCAATGGCGTCGTTGCCCATGGGATAGTCTTTATTATGTTGATATAAATAAACATGTTCCTTGTTACTCGGAAGTATCTGCCTGGGAGTACCCCGCCACCTACCGTCCCAGCGGGTGGTTTGCGTGAAACACGAATATTTGTCGTCCTATCCGCTTCTATCGAGCCTATATAATGAAATGTAGAGGGCGCCGGAACCGACCAAATCGATTGAATCATTTCCCCAATTATATCCAATCCGAAGTAGTTCTTTTTCCCTCCTCAAAACCCCCGCTGGGTTCCGGGGTTGAGGCCCAAACGGGGGGGGGATAGGTCATTTGACATTACCACCCTGCCGCCAATTCGTACCGGCGTTCCCGCGCCGCGTGGTCGGCCCCCCATTCCGAGTATTATCGCTCGGAAAGGAGAGTACACTATATAAGTCCTGTACTACCGCAGCATCATACGATTCCTCCTTATTCCTCGTAATACTTCAGGGGCCGACGAAACTGTTTTGGCGAAATGACATTCTCTTGATTCCCGGGCGACCGGGCCAAAAACCCGAGTTCCCTTGGGATTTCCCTCCCTATCAATGGCAACTGCTGCGTTGTCGTCGAAGCGTATTGCCATACCATTATCACGGTTTAGGCCCTTACGGGTACGTGCGATCACGGCCCTAACAACTTCTGACCCCTTGGGAGGCATATTTGGTACTGCTTCTCTAACCACGGCTACAATCATGTCGCCAATACTCGCATATTGGCGATTACTAGCTCCTGGAACTCGAATACGCATCGATTCCCTAGCTCCACTATTGTCCGCCACGTTCGAATAAGTTTGGGGCCGAATCGTTTTATCTGTCAAGGATCGTACTTATCCCCAGCCGATGAACAGGGATTCGCCTAAGTGTGACCTTTGTCTTTCGCAAGCCGCGAGAGAAACAGAGAGGGCAGGCGGGAGAGTGCGGCGGGGTTGAATGAATATGCCCAATGCTTAGTCATATATGACCATCGGGTACATATCTATTCGTCGATGCTGGAGCTGCAACTTCTACTACTTAATCGTCGGATAGTCTCTGCGATTTGCGTTCTGCATCTCCGCGGGTACGTTTATGAGGCGGGTCCGTATGGGCGTCTTGTACGCAGCTATTCCCGTAGCCGCTCCGGCAATAGATTCTGGTACTCCGCCCATCTCATGAAGTGCTCTGCCCGGTTTGACGACGGATACCCAATATTCCGTGGACCCTTTCCCGGAACCCATACGTGTTCCCGCGGGTCTCGCGGTTATAGGTTTGTCGGGGAATAAACGTATCCATACCTTTCCACCGCGGCGGGCGTGACGAGTGATCGCGCGTCGCCCCGCTTCTATCTGCCTGGAGGTTATCCAGGCGGGCTCAAGCGCCTGGAGGCCGAACCTGCCGAAGCATATACTATTGCCGCGGGCAGATCTTCCTTTCATCCTCCCACGATGCTGTTTACGAAACCTGGTTCTTTCCGGGTCATGGTCGATGACTTGATGCTCCGTCTCTGCTTCGGAATCGGACACGGAGGTTTACCCTCATCCGGCTCCTCGTGGTTAATAAGATGCTGTTGCATGGAATGATACTCGGTATTAAGGAAATAAAGATTATATATACCCTAAAGATGTATAAATGAACCGGAATTGGATTGAATGACGACAGTTCGATAAAGGGATTTCAATTCGGGTGGGCCATTTAAATATCTATTGGGACCCAGGGAGACACTGTGTCGGTCTTTTTGTGCCTAACAGTATTTGGCAATACTTATTTTTTACGGGCGAATGTGCGCTCTTGCTAGACCCCTCCACGCGGCGGACGAGCCGCCAATCGGCAGTTTGTTGCTCCCTCGACCGCCATTCCAACAAAATGTCTACCCCTCTGGCATGTCTCGCGCTTCATTTCGCCATCCCACTCGATAGGCAAGTGTGTCACCTGTATCCTCCGCCCGCGAGTCCCGTCGTTCCCACAGCTTCCGTCCGGGCTTCCTCCGGTCGGGCCGTTTCTCTGCAGCGGGGCCTTCCATCCGTTCCCTTTCCCGTTCGATATGGAGTCAATCCCTCCCAGTATTCGTCGACTCAAGGCTTTTTATTATTGGCGGAATTATTCGTTATTTAAACCGATAAATTCCATGCTTTATTGCGCTGCTTCTCTAGAGGTAATTCCTCTCCAACCGTACGTTATGCCAAGGATATTCGATGATTCCACTTTCGTCATTAGCAGCAATGCAACTCTTCGCTTCACGAATCGAAATTTATTTTTTGTTTTTTGGGGGGAAGAGCCTTCCCAGCCAATATTAAATCATGGTTGGTTTTATGGGATCATGGCAGTACGAGGCGGTGAGTTGGGTCCCGCGTCGGGCGGCGTCGAACCGCTCGACGCGGATAGTAATCGATTCCCTGGCCCCTCCTCCCCATCGACCCAAAGGGCTTCGATTGAAACGAGTCGCGCGCTAAGCGTGGCGACTTTTTTAAAACGATGAGGTTGTTTCGCGACGAAAGGGTTCCAATTCTGTATCCAAACCAACGAGGGGTACACACTATACTTCGGATATTGTTTATACAACCGCAGGGTAGGAGCAATACCTTTCAAGACTTCATGAGTAACTGATGACGTTGTTTGTGGGTCGAATAAGGTTCCGCGTTATTACTCATCCCTCAAAATCCGGACCTTTGTTCCCGATACTCCGTAAACAGTGCGGGCTGGATAGTAACGATAATCAATTAGGGCCCGTGGGGTTTGCAGAGGGACTCTGCCTTCCCTGGCCCATTCAACACGAGCAATTTCGGCTCCATTTAGACGTCCTGCAATCTGTGTCTTAATACCCTTCCGGCCATTTCTTTTCGCTGGTTCAGTGGCTTTTTTCGTGGTTCTTCTGAATGCAACTCGATTCTTCGGTTGTGGGGCTATATGTTTTGCGGGTGTGTTTGGTTCTCCGTAAGGTTCCGATATTTCCGACGGAGTGATATGAACTCTCCCGATCCAACTATCCGACCAATTTTTTCGCACATTCATCCTTGATTGCTCGATCCCCCGACCATGGCTCCTGATCAGTATTGCTGGAGATCCTGCGTGTATTTCTACCGTGGGCAAGTCGGTTTTTCTCCTAATTCTGACGCGTTCAATCCCCTCTGCGCCACCATCCCCCCCGACATCGGAGTTCCACATGCGTCGTCCGTGCACGTAAGCGTCAATACAATCACGTACTTTTTTATCCTCCCGAACATACTGGTCATGAATCTTCGGTCGTGCGTACCAATTAGGATGATGATTTTTGGTTATGCCGAGTCGGAAACCAGGTGGGTTAGTCTTCCGTCCCGTGCGCTCCCTCCCCGATCATACTACTAACATCATATCGTCCGGTTCTATCAATCATTACGTTTTTGCTACACATGTGCGTGTCTTACCACGATAGTTGCATTGCAGGTATGCTTACGCATTGGATACGCTCGTCCCTGGGCTCTGGGCCGTAGCCTCTTATAGGAGGTTCCCTTACCCGCTTCAGTCCCGCCTACGAATGGTTCAGCTTTGCTCAGGCCCAATCGACTCGCATTCGCAGCTGCTGAGGGGATTAATCGTAGAACGGGATCACATGCTCTATAGGGCATAAATTCCAATATCATGGGTGCTTGTTCATGTGGACGATAACGAATTTGATCAACCACCCTGCGTGTCTTACCGGCAGATATACTAATATGCTTGGCCGGGGCTCGAACCTCAGGACTTGACGACGACCCTTCATTCCTCATGATTACACGTTACCTCCTTACTTCTGGGATTAACGACGAGATTTTTTATCACTCCCCGCGTGTCCCCGAAAGGTTCGAGTGGGCGCAAATTCCCCCAGTCTGTGACCCACCATACGGTCTGCCACAGAAATGGGTAAATGTTCTCGCCCATTGTGAACAGCTATTGTATGACCAATCGTGGTTGGCACGATAGCGGATGCACGAGACCAAGTTACTACCACCCTGCCTCCCCCTCTGGCGCCAAGGCTCTCTATTTTCCCCGGCAAGCGATCGGCTACAAAAGGACCTTTTCTTTGTGAACGCGCCGTTCCGAACCACCCCCCGCTCATTTTCTTTCCCGGCGGCTGGTTTTACGGCGACGGATAAGAAAATTATCACTATATCGCTTCGTCCTACGGCTTCTTCTACCGAGTGCAGCACGACCCCACGGAGTCAAAGGCTTTTTCCTACCGATAGGGGCCCTGCCCTCACCGCCCCCATGTGGGTGATCCACAGGGTTCATAACAACTCCCCGGACCCTAGGTCGACGGCTGGGCCAACGTTTGGATCCAGCTTTACCCGAAGCCCTATTCTTGGAATCGACATTGCCCACCTGTCCTACGGCTGCTGGACAGTTTTGGGGTATTGAACGAACTTCTCCTGGTGGTGATCTTGGTGTAGCCAATTGACCTTCCTTCGCTATTGGCTTGGCTGGAGCACCTGCCGCTCTGGCTGATTGGCCCCCCTTACCAGGTGCCACCTCAATGCCGTGCATAACTGTGCCCAAAGGCATATGGGTCGAAGTTGCCCCTATCCGCGGCGGGGAATGGATCCCTTCTCGAACTGCACGAGCCCCTTTCAAGGCATACAGCTCTCTATAGATGTATGGAATCCTATCCACTTGAACAATGGAAATTAATTCTAATCATTCAGTAAATGATAACGGAGTGTCGAAGATTCTTTGCCCCTCACATCCTTGGTCCATCCTGATGACATCATCCGGCCCATGCTTTCAATGCGCGGCATCGGAATGAGTGATTTTAGTAAATTGCGTTCACATATTCCTACGTACCGGACGGCTTAGGGGGCATACCTAACGATTGTTTATCCGTCAGCACGTACTGCTGTCGCTAACCAGCTCCGGAATTGCCTTTGACCGCCGAATCGAATGTGAATAACTTGTCGA